CAAATAACGTATTAAATATTTTTTTCCAGTATTGTTATTCAATAGCTGCATCTTTTGTTCTGAATCAGTGGTATAACCCATAGGAATAGGCAGTAGATATGAAAAGGACTACATAAACCAAGCATTAAATTTAATGCTTATATGAAATATTGCTATTTCAATATTTTTTTTTTGATTTTTATGGATGCTTAGCTTATAATACTTCTAGCATGCTTACAAATCTAAGCCTCGATAAAAAACTAAATAAAAAGTTTCTAGCCTAATAGTTATAAATGTGTTTGTAGGCTTAATTAAACCATTCTACTGTAAATTAATTTTACCTTACTTTTACTAATAGCAATAATAATAATTAACCATTTTCATACATATTAATTATTTTATAATTTGCTATTATCTAGTTTTATACTTATAATTAAATTTTATACTACTAACAATAAATACTAGATACCAACAATATATGTTATCTCACTTATTTATTATAATTTAATGTAATAATAATCTAATACTATATACTCCTTAGTTATTGATTTTAACAATTTAATAGATATGGTATAGCAAAACTATGTAATTATAGTTTTTAGTAATTTTTTTTGCTGATACTCCGTTATACTTCGTACATATAAAAAAAGATACTGATATTTTTACATATAACATTTTTACATTTAACATTAATAACGAATAAGCATAATAGATTGTATAGCAGCCATAATCTTTTTTATATCTCGTAAGATAAATGTGTTGAAGGCTACATTAAAACACCTATAATAAAGTATAAATTGCAATACCTTATACCCTTAATGTCCATCCCAGGTCGATCATAAAGTTAAAATCTGGACTTTAATTTTAAAAAGCTGTAAAAACTCTACACCAAGATGTATAATAATGTAATTATACAGCTTATCCCTTTGATTTGGTATTATAAGAAAAAGATATGAGCCATTCTGCGATCCCTTGGGGGTAGAAATCATGTATATGCTCTTAAGTTATGTTAACTTTAGATAAACAAAATTCCAAGAGGATCTACAATAAATAGGTATTCTAACATGTTATTTTTACTAAGCTAACCTTATTAGATGGAACCAGTTGCATATTGTAGATTCTCTTGGAATTTTGTGTATAAGCATATAATGTAATATATCAAATATTTTCTCTTCATTATGCTTGTCTTTCAGGTCGATACCATTAATAAGGATTGGATCCGTATTAGGGTATTTGCTTGGTATTTAGAATATAGCTTAGTAAACCTAATTATACATAAGGGATAGGTGATTTGAACACCTAACCTTTCGTGTGTAAAACGATTGCTCTACCATTGAGCTAATCCCTTTTTTATTTTTATTACTATTTGTTTTATTGAAAGTTATGAAAAAGATCTGACAATGTATGCCCTTTAAAATTTTCTAACGTTTTTTATAAATTTATTCTAAATGCAAACTAGCCAATAATATATATGGGTCTTTTAGCTCGCTTCCTGGCTATATTCCTAATTAATTCAGCAAAGTTATCGGAAGCCTGTTCCATCTTTTTAACACTACCTATTTTGGATCTAGCTCATACTTTATCAAAAAATTCATGACCTTTAGATGAGATATCTTGATCAAAAATAGTAGAACCATGTGAATCAAATTGTATATAACAATGTTTATAATAAATCAATATTTTTAGATCACCACATATGGTTTTCTGTGAAGGAATAAACTTATTTTGATATACAAAGTGATCCTTTGCACAATAAGGATTTATTAAGACATCTTCCACAAAGACACATTTTGCAAAATTATTTAATATAGTATGAGCTAGATCACATGGATTCTTTAGTGATAAGTCTGTTTAATCCGCTATCATTTGTATTAATATTGCATTAATAACAGAAAGGTTATTACTTTTTACAAAAAAGATATTGCTATGTACAGGTAAGCTAATAAATACACTAAACTTATATGAATGTAAATCAATGGTTATTGTAAATAGAACAAACATTATTAACAATAATAAACCAATGTCTCTAATAGATATATAAGGTATTAATATATATATAATTAAACCAACTAATATATATAAAGCATAAGAAGTTATAATACCAGTATTTAAGCTGCCTAGGCCTTTGCTTAATTTGAGTAATCCTTTTTCTAAGCCATAGGGTCCCAATAATTCTACTGAACCCTTATCTAAAACTTTAGTGGTTTGTCCTCCCAAATTAAGTATAAAACGAGTAATATATTTGTTATAAAAAAGCTCGATCATAAAGCGTTGATTAAAAAAACTAAAAGTGTTGTAACCCAGTCTAGTAAACTTAAACTTAATAAGTAAACTAAACAGGTATTCAGATAATATTAATGATACTGCGCTTAATATAACCGTTAATAATAAGGGCAATAATTTGAAAAAATTAGGAACAGCAAATTCAGTTTCTAACATAATTTCATGTAAGGGATGTATAAATAAACTATTGTCTGCATAGAAATTAGAAGCTAATCCTATAAATATATCCTTAGTTATATAACCAAAAAATATAGAAAAAACTGCCAAGATTATTAGGGGTAAGCTCATAAACATATCACCTTCATGTGCTTTTTTATAATTAGCTAAAGGCCCATTAGGATTAGTTATAAATGTTAGATATAAGACTTTAACTGAATATAAGGTAGTAAACATAGCACCAATAGTTGCTATAAAATACACAGCAATACTAGAAAATTGAAATTGTCCATATGCAGACTCAAGTATAAAATCTTTAGAATAAAAACCAGTCATAAAAGGAAAAGCCACTAAACTAAGAGAAGCTATTAGCATAACTGAATAAGTTAAAGGTAAAAATCTTATTAAACCACCATATTTCCTAAAGTCTTGATTATCAGCTACAGCATGTATTACAGCACCTGCTCCTAAAAACAAAAGTCCTTTATAAAAGGCGTGGTTAACTAAGTGAAATAGAGCAACATTATATGAAGACAAGCCTACTGCAATAACCATCATGCCTAATTGACTCATAGTAGAGTAAGCTATAACCTTTTTTATATCTTGTTGGAATAAACCTATTAGAGAACTAAACACAGTAGTAATGCTACCTATTCATAAACAAAGTATTAACACTGTTGAACTATATTCTATTAGAGGAGATGCTCGCATTAATAAATACACACCAGCTGTAACCATTGTAGCGGCATGAATCAAAGCAGAAACAGGTGTAGGACCTTCCATGGCAAGAGGTAACCAAACATGAAGCCCAATTTGTGAACTTTTAGCCATAGCCCCTATTAATAAACAAATACCAATAATAGTAACAATATTTTCACTTATATTAGCAGCTAATGAAAATACGGTAGAGTAATCCAAGTTACCAAATGTTCATATAATAGTAAACATACCTATAGTTAATAAACAATCACCGACTCTGTTAGTTAAAAAAGCAGACATGGAACTTTGGTTAGCTGCTATTCTAGTAAATCAAAAACTTACTAAAAGATAGGAACAAACTCCAACACCCTCTCATCCTACAAACATAAGTAAGAAATTATTTGCTGTAACAAGTATAATCATCATGAAAGTAAATAAACTTAAATAACTAAAAAATCTTTGGTTATGCATTTAAGCCAAATTTGTCTTACTATTGATTTATTGCATAAGATATTAACAGTGGTTATTTATCTTTAAAACTTCTACCTGTGTTCATACCAGATTTTATATTTCTAATTGAATCTATACCTTGAACCGTAAAATGTAAACGATTAATCATTAAATTATGTATTTTACACCAATCAAGATAATCATAGAGTTTTATACCTAAAATAGGGTATTTATTAAAAAATGGAACTATTATATTAGTGATATCGGCAAAGTCTACTATTGTTAAACTCACAGCGGATTTACCGCCATATTTATATATCTTTCCCTGCTTGCACCCAAAATATTCAACCATCTTTTCCATTAATTTAAAATCCCTATCATGTTGAGAAACTCTAAATCTCAATTGTACTCGATAACCTAATTTACTATTGGTTGATGGTATACGAACGTCAAAGTTTCCTTCAGCGCTAACAAAACCTGAAATTCAATTAGGGTCCATAATTATGTTATTATTATCGATAAGAGGTTTTTCAACAGGAATATGTCCATCAAACTCTGACTTTAACATGTCAGATAAACCTAAATTCATGGATGCTTTTATATTCACTATTTCATTTAAACCTTCAACAGTAAGATGAGCTTTATTATTAACAAGTTTTACCGCTTGTTTAAACAACATAAAATCTACATTTTTTTTACTTAATAACGGATATTCTTCTAAATGAATAATAAGTTTACTTAAACCTTTATTTGAATCTATTAAATAATTAACCATTTCACGATTTCGAGCTAAATGTATAGAACCTATATCTACACCACCTAAATATTGTTGTAGTTTATATAATAAGTTAAGATCTTTTGTGTGTAGGCCTATTTGAAATTTCAATTGAACACGTCAACCTAATTTACGTGTTTTATTTTTATCTACTATTATACTAAACGAACCCTCACCGTCTATTAAACCAGATCAAACGCCAGGATTTACAATAGTAGAATCATAAACAGAATTATAGGTAGAAAATTTTTTTAAATCGAATAGCTTAGACAGGGTTTTGACATGGGAATTTCAACCTTGTCTCTGGTTGAAACTGAGTATTACACCTCTATTCCTTTCGGAACCCCTTAGAGTACACCTTAAATTAACCAAGCTGGGCTCAATTAATGAACTGCCGTCTACTCGTTGCTCTTTTACAGCTATACTGTTTAGTATAGTTGACTTAGATCCGCGATTGTCCATTTCGTTTTCACTCATCTTAAGACTTATTACCATACCTGAGTAATTACTTCAGCCACTCATACATTTTCATTTAGAGCTTGGTACCTTAAGCTTTAGGAGTTCCCCGGAGTTTGACAATTTACCCCCATAGACACGTTTTCCCCTAACGTGACCCCAAGGGTCATGACTCATATAACCTATGGAATATATATGAACTAAAGAAGAAACAATTAATACAGGTATTAGCATAGAAACTGTTAAGGAGTCAAAGCTAAAACCTCATAATACATCAAGTGATTCTGAATCGACTCATTTGAATAATATAATGGAAACAGGTATATTATTTAAGCCTACCTCAAAAAAACTAAATAACGCTAACAATGTTGTTACTATTACACACATACATGTAATTAAGTGTGCTCCGCTAACCCCTACTTTTCTACCAAAAAAACCGGAAACTATTGAACCTAATAAAGGTAAGATAATTATGGCTAAATACATTATTTATGTTCTATTGCTATACTTCCTCTTAATCTGTAAAAAGCTACTAATATACCCAGGCCTATTGCTGATTCTGCTCCGGCTATTGCTATTACATAGATAGCATATGTTTGTCCTAATATATCATCAAAGCTAAGTGAGCTTACCAGTATTAAAAATGTAATAGCTAAAAGCATTATTTCTATGGATATAAGCATTAAAATTATATTTTTTCTGTTTAAAACAAAACCTAATATACCTATTAAAAATAATATTAGTGATAAATTCATTATTATATAGTATTACAAAAAAAAATGTAAGTTTACAAGCATTACTTAGGTGCTTATTTTATACCGAGGGAATGCACATATGGTGTGCATACACAAAGCATCATTTTTTTTTCGTTAAAAGAAAGAAAACCAAAACATTATACTTCGTAATGTTTCATTGCGAAATAAGGCATACAAAGCACGCTAGTAGCACCAGAAATTAACCATTATTAACTTGCGATACTACTAGCATTGTTACGTATTAATTATTGTTTAACACTGTATAGTTATGTGTGACCATTCTCTGGCCGTGTATCGGTCCTTTGCTGTAGGGCTAGAACACGACCATAACAATTTGGGTTACAATCATCAGGAAGACGAGGGTCTGAATCGCTACAATTTGGATGACGAAAATATATAGCACCCTGACCTTTACGAGAAGGCTGAGTCGTATAGGCGCTCCGATAATTTAATTGTTTTTACTTTTATCTACACATTATTTACATAGTATTACACCCCAACCCAACATAGGCAGAGATATAAACACAAGGTATCACGCCCACCCTCACAAAGGCAAAGATATAGACACAAGGTGTTACGCCCCAACCACGCGTAATACAGTGACAACAACCAGATATTTTGCCTCCTTGCTTTTTATAATCTTATATGGCAACGATCCTTGATGTAAGGCTAAGGTACAAAAAGCTAGTTAGTTAAATAGAAATAAGAAATAGACCTGTCATTATAATCACGTTTTACTAGTATACACCATGCATGCTTAATCAACATCACCATCTTGGTTTGGCCGAGGTGAAGTAGTGTTATTTACCTCAAGACCTTCAGGTCGATAATAAGCCTTTTCTCCAAGCTTAAAATGTTTTGACCACATTTTACGTTCTTTACTATTTAATTGTCCCTTCAGCTCACTCAATTTATTTGATATAAGTTGCTTACCCGTATCCAGGTTAGCTCTAGAAGTATCTACCTGACTTTTAAAACTTTGGTTAATATTACGCCTTTTTACCAATTCCAATGTCTCACTTTCCACTGTAATACGGGACATAACGTTAGAGTACCCTAGAACCTTAGCTAATCTTTGAGATAATTTAAGATTATTGGAATATTCTTTATACTCTACTACTTTCTTTGCCAACACTTCTTCATATACAGAATTTTGATCCTCTTCCTTAAGAGCGTCTATATTAGACAGAGCTGACCCCTGTAACATATCTAAGATGCGGCCAGGACTATGATCCCGTATAAGTTTTTCCCAAAAAGGTGTAGGGTTAGATCTTGTGGCAGGATCTAGCAAATTAATTCTCTCAAATTCGAGTCTAAGTCTTTCTTCTAGACCTCTTTCAGCTCTTACAATTGCACGGTCATATCTTGTGGTAGGTTCTTCCGTTTTCATTCTTTCAAACTTGGATCTAAAACCTTGTTCTATATCTAACATAACTTTTGCGGTATCAGAGTCAGACATATGTAAGGATTCACATTGTTTTCCTATATCGGATTGAGCTCTCTTAATTGCTTCTTCCATAGCACCTTTTTTAACAGTATCCACAGCAGCTTTTATGCTTGCTTCAGGAATACCAGCTGAAGAGCTGCCTAGACCAGCGCCAGTAGAGTTTCCCGCACCACTAGAGCTGCCAACTCCTGCACCACTAGAGCTGCCTATACCTGGGCCAGTAGAGTTTCCCGCACCACTAGAGCTGCCTGTATTACCACCAGATGATGTAGAGAATAAAAAATTGCCCGGTTCTATAGGATAAAAGGCCAGAGTGGTGAATGTATATAAATTAGCAAGCGCTTCTATAGATAACCATACGCTATCCAAATTGTTAGTTATTAAGAAGACTAATAAAGGTAATACCATACCCATAGCTATTATAAATCCCATCCGGAAATACGATACATTTTTTTTCATAACGCCGGCTACAAAAAAAGCTAAACCTAGTGATATGCATGTATTAATAAGAGGATAATATGCCAACATATCTAAATCAACAAATATAGTTTTAAATGGCCATCTTAATGCAAATGTAAAGAAAACAGCTAATAAGAATATTGTAATTCTAGTAATTAGTACAAAATTAATTTGACTTTGTACAGGCAGACTTATGAAAGCATGAGGTCTAGGGACAAGTGAAGATAAGGTAGAAAAAGGATAAAAAGAATCTTTTTTGGGTATAAACTGTTTATTGCTATCATTTAATATTTGTCTACTATCAATAGATAATGCTTTCTTACCCAATTCAAAGGCAAAGCCTAAAGTTAAAGCTAAAAGAAATACTAACATAATAGTTAAGCCATAAACACCATTTGTATAAGCACTCACCAGATATGGATACACTAATAAAATTTCTAAGTCAAACAGCAAAAACAACAGAGCAAATATGAAGAAAGATATGCTAAATTGTGTTCTATTTTGTCCTAAAAATGAACTAAACCCACATTCAAATGCACTGTCTTTTTCCTGATACGGGTTATGCGGAGCAAATACTAAATTTACAGCCAATAAAACAAAACTTAATAAAGGTATAAAAAAAAAAAAAAAAGTTGTACTAGACATTTAAGGGTTAAACATTATAATTGCAAGTACACTTGATAATCTTATAAGTATATTAGTTACAAATATAAATAATAACAACATTAAAGTTAAAATAGAAATAATAATGGCTAAACAAGATGATAAAACTACATTATCTATTTTAAAATATACATCACTTGCTTTATTTCTGGCATACTTCAGTAAAACACCCTTTCCTAAAAGATTAATGCATTTATATGTATTTGAGCCGTTACTTGTATATATTGTTTCAGGTTTACTATGACATTGGATACTACCTTGTAAAGTTTTATCTGCGTATTTTTTATTTACCTTGTATTCATGTACATCAAAAAACATTTGTTTAATTATATTTAAGTAATAAACAGCACCAATAACACTAGTCAATATGGCTACAAGAGTCAAAAATACATAGCCACTATCTAAGGCAGCAGACAATACCATCTGTTTTGCAAAAAAGCCAACAAGAGGTGGTATACCTATAAAAGAAAATAAAGTGATAGCTAAGCTTAAAGCTATTACAGGGTTAAGATCAAAATAACCTTTTAGTTGAGTAATAAGTTGTATAGGGGAGTTGTTACTATCTGGTAAATTGTTATACTCTATTTTACTAGTATCTTTATTTATAAGGGGATACAAGGAAAATCCTATACTAACTAGCAAGACAAATGCATTTAAGTTTGAAATAGAATACTGCATTAAATAAAAGATAAAGGCTTGAACAGATTCTAAACTGTTTATGCTTAAAGCTAAAAGTATAAAACCTAGGTGTGATATAGTACTATATGCAAATAACCTTTTTATTCTAAATTGTGTTAAGCCTAAAATAGCACCTATTATTAAAGATAAAAATGAACTAAATAATAAGCCAGAGGTTCATGTAAAATTAAAAACAAAGTAAAAATTACTGGTGTAATGTACTAATTCTAATAAAAAAATTAATATAGAAATTTTAGGTATTATTGCAACGAAAGTCGTTACTATAGTGGGAATAGCATCGTATACATCTGGACTCCAAAAATGAAAAGGAGCTGCTGATATTTTAAATAAAAACCCTACCGACATTATTAAAAGAGAAATGTTTAAGTAAAAAGGTTTATATCAATCTAACATAGTACTTGCATACTCATTTGCTACGCTAGATAAGCCTGTTATTATATAATAACCATCTAGACTTGTTGTACCAGAATTTGCGTATAATAAGCTCGTACCTAATAATATTAAGCATGATGATAAACCACCCAGTAAAAAATAAGTAAGACCTGCTGATGTAGATAATTCAGAGTTTCTGTATATTGTAGCAAGCAGATATAAGCCATAACTTTGTAGCTCTATACATAAAAAAATTGAAACAATGTCACTAGCTGATACTAAAAAACTACCTCCTATTATTGTAAATAGTATTATTAAAGGGTATTCTATTATCCTAAATTGTTGTCCCATTTTATTTATTAAGTTTGTATCATAAATAAATATGAGAGGAGAATATACAGAATTTATAGAATAAGGTAAAACATCACTATATGCAGAATCCTTAGGTAAAAGCTTTCTAGGATAAAAAGCAGTTAGTAGAAAAATGATTGCGCTTAGTAAAAAAAGAAAAAGATGAAAAACATGTGTAATAGGTGTAACATGCAATAGACCGCCATATATACCTAAACCCTTATCTAAAAAAGACATATTTAAGTTATTTGATGTTATGAAACAAGAGCATAATAAAATTATTATGGTTTCTCTGGAATATAGAATGGATTTTTCTCGTCTAAACGTGACGGCATTAGATAATAACAAAAATAATATAGAAAATACAGCCATTGTTTTTGTAGGATTTAAACCCACCTATTTTTTTTTTATTTTCTTATAAATGATTAACTTTAATTGTGTGTATTTAATATTTGGCATCCACGCCGTTGAGACATGTCATAAATAAGTAATCAAATGAAAATTTAACTAAAAACAGAAAAAAAAGTTTGTTTGGCTAGCTAAAGAAAATAAGCTTTTCATAAAGCATATACTTAACATATATAATAAGTGAATTTTTTGTATTGTTTTACTTTGATATTTTTAGGCTTTGTTCACACTGCGTCATGTTTATAAGGCATGGTTACGAAGTATTAAAAGCAGTGCTTTGACCAAGTAATATAATATTCATTAGAAAAAAAGGTTATAATATGCATATCATTAAATTTTATATAAAACATTTACATAATTTATTTATTATAAGTAGATTTTTCTGCTGTTACAGTATATTAACAAGAGATTATTGAATATATGTCTTTTTAATATATTAAATAAGATATTTTATCTGTGCATAAAACAATATATGTTAAATAATACATAACAAAAAGCCATGTAATAAAAGATATTTTGTTATTATTATAATGATACAATAAACAACTAGATAACTTTTGCAATGCTTACGAAGTATACGCAATCAGTAGACTATAAAACTGTATATATAATTTTATGTAATCAAGAAAAAATATTTTAAACTAGCCGGGAGAGAAACTCGAATTCTCATTCTTAATGTATGAAATTAACGTTCTAACCAGTTGAACTATCCTGGCCTTTTACGCAGCGCTAGGTAATAATGTTAGCTGCATTATCAACTTTTGATACTATTAGCATAGTTAAGAAGTTAAGCATGAAAAACTAAGTCAACCTAGTGATGTGATTACATAGCTTCGAAAACATCCCACACGAAGTTATGAATGCACACAGACCATGCATGTTTTATCTATTATTTTTTATTTTTTAAATGTCCTATAAACTTAGCTATTTAGGCTAATGGGTGGATACCCTGATTTGAACAGGGAACAATCTGTTCCACATACAGTCATTCTACCATTGAATTATAACCACCTATATTAATGCAGATACTATACTTCTGGCTTGCCTCAAGGTTGTTACAGTAAGACGTAAGGAATGCTTAATTCTCTAAACATGTATCTTAAATATTTCCCAGTATAGTTTTAAACCAAAAAAGCAACATTAATATTACTTAATTTTATGTTGGAGTGGTTCGAACACTCAATGATAAATACCAAAAATTTATGACTTGCCTATTAGTCTACAACATATCTTAACGTTAATAAGGTATTATACTAGTAAAAAATAAAACAGTATAATTAAAAATTGCAATCTAAATAAAAAATATATATATATAATATAGATGTAGATAAAAAGATAGTATTACTCTGAAATAATCTTAATAAACTGTATTTAGTAATTATTAGCTTCGATATTAAACATAACAACTGTTTAAGGTAAATCCGACTTGAACGGATAAGATATTAAAATCAAATAGTCCTAAACTACTCATGTCTACCAATTCCATCACTACCCTGTTTTTAATATTTACTTAATTAAATACAAAACTAATATATCATTATTCACATATATTATTGTTCACTACTAATTGCTTATTTTAGGCGATGCAGGCACGTTTATTTATTTTTTAGTACGTTAATGATTTTTTTATTATACTTAACTTCGTAGTTATACAAGCATAAAAAATAATGATTTATCAGTTGATGTTTAAATTAAAGCTAATAGTATAAAATTTGTAACATTTAATACCAGTGTTTTGCTTAATACTTTAGATTAAAACCGTAATAAAGTTCATATGATTTTATATATTTAACTTTTTTTATATCTATATTTTATCCTTACTATATTTTATCATATATATTTTGACTTACCTAAACATTAAACGCCCAAGATAAGATTCGAACTTATAACCTAAACATCTTCAGAGTTCCGCTCAACCAGTTGAGCTTCTTAGGCTATATAGCATATAATTTTACATGTTTATTTTTTTATACATATACTATATAAAAGTTGTATGTTATAAACATTCACACATTACATAATGCTATACATTGTTAATAATTACACAATACAAAAAACTGTATCTTCTAAATAATCACATCTTACAATAGGTCATATGTTATAAATAAATAATTATATTTTATAAAAAGTTCTTTTTTATATAAAAATTATACATTATAAAAAATTATAAAGCAAATAAGATGGTATATAAAAAAAGTAAAACTAGTTATAAGTTTAAAGTGCATTGTTTTCTCTTAAATATTGTTATATATACAGAGCTTGTAGCACTGATACACACAACAAGTTATGCATGTTAAATTAAGACTGCTTTACCCTTGATACATACTTACAAAGTTAAGCATGCTTAATATATTAATAAATAAAAAAAAAGAAATAAAACCATAAACTTACATTTATTGTTTGTTTTCAACAGTTAAATAAAAAGTAAAGTATAAATATGGAGATATCAGGAATTGAACCCGAAATGACGATATGCAACATAGATGTTTTACCAATTAAACTATATCCCCCTTAGCTATAAAAATATATTTGGCTTTAATATTATTAAAACCATATAAAAATATATTTTTATGTTATATTGATAGTTATATTTGTGCTTTTATTAAATAAGTATCCAAAAAACGACTTGAACATTAACGATACTAATCATAAATTTTAAATTTGTTATATATTTTTTGTTGTAGGGCTAGCGATAACTTAATTAAAGTAGCCAACCTAAGTAAGTGTGTTATTTTTTTTTAGTCTAATTTTTTACTTTAGAAATACCTTTATTATTAAGACTTTTACCAATATAAGATAGATGCACTTCATTTATATAATCCGCCATTATTATGATAGATATAAGCCCTTTGGTCTCACCTGTTTTAATGTCTGTAATAATTACACTTTGTCATGCAGCAGTATTGACTGCTATTTTTTGTCCCTACAATATGGATACGTCCTATCACTAATGACAGCATAAGATCTTTAATAGCTTCAGTATGTTTTAAATCTGTCGGACTCTAAGCAAACTTATGGATAATATGTACAGGTTTTAATAAAATTAAATAATACTATTATTTTCTCCATAAAAAAGTTATATCACAATACTCAGTAGTGTAAAAAATTAAAGACAGAGTAGTTGTACTTTAAAAGGGCTCTATAAATAAAATTTTTATTTTTATTAATTTAATTTTATAAGTAGGACACGTTATAATAATTTTTATATATACGCTTAATGTTTTCAGCTGAACCTACTTAGAATTTACCTAAAATTTTAGTAGTTAATATGTAAGCTATTGCTTTTCCTTGACTATCCTTTATACATTTTTTGAGTATACGCATTTAAATAAGTTCTAGTTGACTTAATTGATCCAATTGGTGGTAATTTACGGAGGACAAGTGTTAATTTGTTATCTATTAAATTATTATTGTTGCTAGAAACAGTAGAATTATTGTACTTTAAATTGTTATTATTCATGTATCCAAGAGACGACTTGAACGTCTACGATATATAATCAGCAAAGCTTAAATTTGCACTGTCTACCAATTTCAGCACTCGGACTCGCACATGTAATAAACATATGCAAATATAATTACTAATTTAGGGCCAGAATGATTTGAACACTCATCTAAACCGTTATGAGCAGCTTGCTTTACCCATTAAGCTATGGCCCTTTATAATTTATATAATTAGATATATAAAGTATAATTATCATCAATTCATTTTTGTATTCATCATATAAAACCAAATTCTTATTGCTTTGATATTATAAGATAAAAGGCGGATAAAGGAATTGCACCCTTATATACTGGTCATGAGCCGGTTATGTTACTGTTACATCAATCCGCATATATTATAAATTATGTACTTATATCAGGATATTTAATATTATCTGTTTATTTTTTTTATGTTTTAACTAATATAACCCTAATAAATAAAGCTCAGTAGCATTAATAAAAAAGAACGGAGTACTTGTTAGGGTTTTATGCATACTATGTAATAAGTATTTACTAATTACATAGTATTAGCTTGGAAATACTGCGTAGGCTTAGCTTTACCGCAAAGTTAGGTATAACTTCTTAATGAAACGGGCATGCAAGCCTAAAGTAAAACTAATCCTTAAGTAGAGAGCCCAGAAGGGAGTCGAACCCTCGAAAGATTGGTGAAAACAATATGTCTTTACCACTAGACTACTGGGCCTATGTATAAGACATAAAATTATTAATTCCTTTTTTATTACATTCTATTAATTTGCCTGTATCACACTGATACGTAGTATCAGCAAGCAAATAAATGAAAATAAAAAAGAGCCCAGTGCAAGTATCGCACTTACTTCTACCGATTACAAAACGGTTGCATTACTTTTATGCTAACCAGGCTTTTTATCAACATTTGGCAAGTTTTGTTTTTTAGATGCGTACGGAGTATGAGCACTACTTTTATATTTTGCAGTCCATGCACCCCAGTGTGATTATTAATATATATGTAAATGGTTAACAATATAGGTAATAAAAGTATTATGTGGTAATACTTTTATATGATGTTTTGTGACAATAATACTAATACTATTAATACCTTTGGCAGGAGTATTTATTATTTCCACATTAATGTATAATGTTAAACCTGAAGCTCTTACTGTTGATATCGACAAAACAAAAATTAAAGCTCTTACTGGCGATATCAATAAAGCAAAAATTAAAGCTGTTACCGGCGATAATGGCGAAGATCCCTATGTAAGGGAAGTGGTGCTTAATTATATGAATTATTATATTGCATTTTTTGAGACTGTGTATGCAGATTAGCCTAGTAATCTTAGGTCTAAGGTATTGAGGTGTGATGTTTAATACCTTACATGTACCACTAAGTGGTATTTTATAAGCAAAAAAAAAATAAATAAAAAAAAAAAGATGAGATACAGATATAAACGATAAGTGTATTATATAGTAGACTATAAAATTAGTACTTAATGCCTAAAAACATCACAATTCTTTAAGCTAAAGCCTATTAATAAAAAACTAAAATTGTAGTATTAAACTACGTATATATGAGAATATCCTAAGGTATGTTTCGTGCCTATATGCATTCAGCACTTATCATTAACTAACGTAGCTTTCCTGCCGTGCCTTTTAATTAGACAGTATCAAGTATTCCAGTTTATACTCTGCCTAATTAAGTATTACTTTAGTGAAAAGTAATTACCAGCATAAGCCATGACACCCAGAATATTGCGTTCTTGGTTATAAACTCAGGGGCTATAACAAAATGGAGACAATATCTCTATCAGTTACAATAATATGGCAAAACAAACAACAGGTAAACCATAGGTTAATATACCCAATTCCTCTCGTACAAGGGGCTATCCTTAATTTATTCCAACTTCCTCTAGAGGATAGAAACCATACTGTCTTACAACGTATTTAACCCAGCTCGTGTAGCTCTTTAATCGACGAACAGTCGGACCCTTCATGACTCCTACATTCATGTGGATGAGCTAAGCCGACATCGAGGTGCCAAACCCCGCACTCAATTTGAACTCTCTGGCGGGATTAGCCTGTTATCCCTAGCGTAACTTTTTCAATAATCCAAGACCTTTCCTTTCTGCATCTTGTGATCATATGCCCCGCTTACGCAACTGAAAGACATGTAAGTCAAACAGTAAAGCAAGATTAAGCCGTTAAACTTGATAAGTAAAATAACTATCATATACTTAGTATATAAACATATACATATATTTCCACTACATGAAGCGTATTTTGATTTAACACCAATTTAAGTCACGTAGACGAAGACAATACATACCCTATTTCGACTTAACACCAATTTAAGTCACGCATACGAAAACAACATGCCTAAGTTTTTGGATATTTAACTCGTAGATATATTTAATACATTATGTAGACTAGTATACAACAAAAATCATTATGCAAACTAACTAAAATATAAAAGCTAATAAATTTTTACCTATGCATGACTGCATGCATAACTAGTGGCGTGGTTGCATATCTTTGTAGGCATACACACAAGAAGTTAAAAATAAAAAGTTATACCTTTTTCTTTTTGATTAACTAATCCCTCTTGTTGTTTTTTATATTTCTTTTTTTTTCTCTTTGCTCATACTCCGTAAGAAGGCATAACTTAGCATATATGCTATGAGTATCATAAGTTAAACATCAAGAAATAAGAAAAATAAAAAATATAAACGACTTATTAGTATACATTCGTAGAAAAACATATCACAGCGTATTATATTATCTCTAATTACGTTAATATGCCACACTGGCACCTCATAATGATTTAATTACATCTATATTGAAATATAGTGAAAATCTTACCTAAATAAAAAAAAGTTCCAACTTAAATGGATTTATAATTAAATGAGCGTTATATTATAATATAACACTTATTGCAAACTAAAAATATGAATTTATACTAATAAAAGTTCATATTAAATTGCAAATAGCAATCTAAAAAAATGTCTTTGGATACTCCCAGGTACTCTTTATGGGATCTGTGCCCCGCATAAACTGCCACCTAGCAATTGTTCCTATCAATTCTTACAACCAGTAATCATATTTATTGACTTTACTGGCAATTTGCTTGTAAGGTTTATATAATATGATAAATGAAGTAAAGGTGTTTCAATTCTATCTTAATTACCTTATACCCTACAACTCATTATATCATACTCAGTAACTAGCAACAGTAAAGCTGCATAGGGTCTTCTCGTCCAACTAAAGGTAAACTGTATCTGCACAGTTATTCCAATTTCACCGAGCCAATCATAGAGACAGCTGTTGTATCGTTACATCATTCATGCAAGACCGCATTTAACGGCCAAGGTATTACGCTACCTTAGGACCCTTATAGGTAAGGCCGCCATTGAACGGGGTTTCCATCAAAGCCTAGCTTATTTGATTTAACTAAGCAAATTAGTTAACCAGCCGCCATCGGGCAGAGATCACACTCAATACTTCGAATTTATTTCTTCGCAGCGTGCTTTGTTTTAATTAAACAGTCGTACAACACCATTCTATGCCTCCTCTTTCTTGCCTGATATTAATCAGAAGAAATGGTCCACCTTATCCCGAAGTTACGAGAGTCAATTTGCCGAGTTCCTTAATGATTGTTAGCTCGAACGCCTTCGTATTCTCTACTTGCTCACTTGTGTTAGTATTTAGGTACGGTATTATAGCGTAAGCTTACAATATATTTTGTTTTACTTTTTTTATATTACTTACGGAGCCTACAGTTTTCCAGAACATTTTTCACTTAATTTACTTAAAATATTAGTAAACAGGTTTCGTTTTCCCTTTAAGAATAGATTATTAAAACAATAATTCAAGGGGAAAAGCGGAGTTTCAGTTACTACGTAAATAAAAAACGTTAATTACTGTAAGCTCTAGGTTTTCTCATCGTTTATACCATTAGGTAATTCGTCATAACTCTCGACTATTTAGATGTAGATGTTAAATATATACTATATATAAATAATCGGAAGCTAAAAAAAAAAATAAACTTAGAGGCCGTAACTTTAATAAATTCCATAAGCTTTAGGCGAGGATTCTTCGACCTTTTATGTACTATTGATCCTTTATCGTTACTCATGTCAGCATTATCACTTGGGCTTATTTAGTCCAGAGAATAACAACTTAAACTCTAGGCGAATTAATCCTTATAAAGGATTAAAAATGGCTACCCAATGTTCCGCTACCCCACATATACAATATATAATATACACATTAATATATATGGACAAGGTATCGGTATTTTGTTTAGATCCGTTAAATTTTCGGTGCTTTTATCCATAAAATAAAAAACCAGTGCTCTGTTACGAGGTCTTCAAAAAATGGCCGCTTCTAAGCCTATTCCCTGGCCGATTGGGATAAATACTGCCTTAATTTCACTTAACAAAAATTTTGGAACCTTATTAACTCTTGTTCTGGGCTATTTCCCTTTAGACATACAACCTTATCGTACTATGTCCGATTATTCAATATACATATCTAGTCCTTCCGAGAACAAATACTCACTGATAGAGTCTTCACGACCCCCCAATGTCCACAAAAAGTATATTTTTATATATATTATAAATTACCCTAAAAAAGGCATACATGCATGAATACTTACGTAGCATAACCTAATATAAGCACACAAACAAGCTGTTATTTTTTTGATTAATATAAAAATAAATACTGGTTGCATGAGATCACAATTCTGTACCTTCTGATATTCTATTTAAATTACCTACTTATATAGGTTTCGCAGAAACAAATCTACCTCTTTAGCCATTAAACAGGCAAAGCTGAGGTCCTTCTCCCTAAATGATATGTAATCATCTATTTAGAACTAACTTCGTATTAAAAGACATTTGTTTGTTACACTATATTTAAAATAAATAATGATAAACTAAAGTAAATTACTCCTTTTTACCCTTAGAGATTAATCGTTATTTTGTCATACTTCATCCTGTAATATTTTTAATTCTTCTTACCTTTGTAATGGAAAAGGTATATTGTCATTACAATCACTTAGGTTTCATATATGACTTAAAATGTCATCTCAAAGACTCAATAAATAAACTACCAAGCACACTATAACTATAAACTCATATACATATGTTACTATAGTATGCTAGTTAAAAATGCAAAACCCGGCTAATGCTTTTATTAAGTTGCTCACTATAATTTTTAATTTTTTCATAGTTTTTTATTGTCATGATTATTTATTATATTGTCACCATTATTTATCCTGCTTTATAAACCTAATATGGTTAATAATTAAAGGCCAAAGATTATACCGAAGCATGTAGCAATGATTTAAGTATCTCCATAATTTTTTTAATACTAAGCTGTTCTGCATCCTTTCAGATGAGGTTTGACTATATCTTAAGCTTTCGCCAACCAACTTTTAGTCGATGAACTGCGCACCTTGCCTATAAATAGGCACTAAGGTGTTTGGCTGCGGATTACCCATTCACTTTCGCGGATCAATTTCTTTTTTACCATACCACTAGTCATTACCTGTGCCACTAACTGTATTACTACGTTCGCTTGGTAGAAACTGCTTTAGGGACTTCCCGTCAATTTGATGGTTTGTAGCAAGAGGTTCACTCTTACAAACTGGCATAAATAGCTGCTTAAACTATCCTGCACCAGCTATCCTAGTCAGAATTGTCTTTCACTAACTTACCACGATTCCTCGGATATCTTTACAACGATAACCCGTTCGGACTTTTATAACCCTGATCATGGTAAGATCACTAGGCTTCGGGTCTAATTTCGATACTACATCATTATATCATAATTGTTTTATCTTTGCATTTTTGCTCGCATCGAATATTAACTTGCTGACCCATTATGCAAAAGGTACGCTCTCATTGTTTATTTAAACTATTTTTGAGCTGCTTATAAAATTACTATTTCAATCCTTTCCCTCACGGTACTCTACGCTATCGCTTATATATTATATTTAGTCTTAGAGGAAGGTTCCCCTTTTATTCAAACAGATATGCACTCCATTTTACTTTTTCCTTTTTGTATCAGCTCGTTTAGTTTAACAAGCATGTGTCTTTTTATTTTTTTTATTATGATAACTACCTAAGCTTATTTAGTATTACAAGCAAGCATTAAATTTTTTAAATAACAATATGCTAGAGCAACCAAAAATAGAGAAAACGAAAAAGACCATATACAAAAACGAGACTTATTCTGTTTCATTCACATTACTTAAGAAATCTCTTTTGATTTTTTTTCCTGAAGTTATTAAGATATTTCAATTCACTTCGTTTTTTAGATATATAATTTATTATTAGAATTATTCTTTTGTTGGCCCCATGGGCTCTATTTAATATATAGCTGTGATTCCATAACAATTTCTTTGTATACTTGTGTGCTGCGCATTATTTTATTTTTTCGTCTTTTTTGCTTTCATACTTTAAAATAATGCGCAGCAAAATAATATTATCCATATCATCTGTATCATTACTGTATATTGTAAGTTTATTTTTTATAAAAAATTATTTGTGTGCATAACTTGTTTAGAAAAGAAATTATGCGACAAAGCAGCAATATTTGTGTAAATAAACTGACACGCCACTAGTAAACAACACATAATAAAACGATAATTACTCTAAAACAATAATTACTATATAAAATTAATACACATAAATTCGGGTCATTATGATTCGAACATAAAAATTCCTCATCCCAAATGAGGCGCCCAACCTACCAGGCTCTAACCCGTATTAATATATATAATAGTCAATTATGGTATAAATCTATTATAATGATATAAAATAATAAATTATTATTGTGTACTTAGAAAGTTACGTTATACAAAGCAGCCTCTTTTTTATGATAAGGCATTGTTACAGAGAATATCCGATTCGAACGGATGTGGTCAAATGAACCGAATAAGTTTCAAGCTTATCACCTTAGACCACTCGGTCAATTCTCTTTTATTATATGATTACGGCTCACTTACGGCATGCCTCGGTGAATACGACTCATACATATCATAAATTACAAGCATTATAATTGATTCCTCAGCGAATTGAACGCCAAACCTACTCTTATCAAAAGTATACTTTACCTATTAAGTTAAGGAACCTTGTAATATGTCGCAGTATATTGTATAAGTGCTTATGCTTGAAAAAAAAATTAAAATAAAGCAAGATTGATTGTTGTTATATAATTTGCTGATCTTGCATGCAAAATATCGTAAACTGTACGTACTGATTTTTTTTTGAAAAAATAAGCATGCTTTACACTAGCTTGCCTTATAAACTAAGCTTAATCCATGTTTTACTCCATTGTTTCCTTTATTTTACTTTATTTTACTTTATTATACCTTATTTACTTTATTTTCCTTTATTTTATTTGCATGTAAGATCAGGAGTGTTTCACATAATAAATGTGAAACACCAGGAAAAAGGAGTGCAAATTATACGGAAATAGAAAGCGTAGCATCAAAAACAAAATTAGTAGCTAAAACTAGCACAGGTTTATTGTTTATATGTCATAATTATATAATGTATAACAATAATTATAAACGAAAACAAAAGATAAAAAGAAATAATTAAGTAAATTATTTACACTATATATCTATAGTAAACCATTAATAAGATAACATTAATCTAATAAAACTGGCGGGAAAAAGATGATTCGAACATCTAGGTGTTAATTACACAATATTTAGCAAATACATTGCCTTACCATTGGCTATTTTCCCTTCACATATTGCTTAAAAATAAGCACTAAATAATATGCAATATATGTATTAGCATAAATACGTACGAGTTAGACCGGCCTCGATCCGGCATCCACTTTCTCGACAAGAAAGGACTTTGCCTATTAAGCTACTAACCCTATGTGTATTTTTGCTTTTTTTTATTAGCTGCATCCTTCTTTTTTTAATGCATAACATACAAAGTATAATAAATTAAGCATTAATAAGGCTTAATGTAATAAGCCTGTTTAACTGCTGATACTTCGTAAGCTTTGCATTAAAAAATTAAACCTTAATTAAAGCAATGTACCAAGCCATACTACGATGTATATATGATATTACCAAAAGATGAATATAATAAAAGTACACCGTATCATATTACGGTCAGTCGGTATCGAACCGACACACTTTGTTTGGAAGACAAATGGTCTACCATTAACCTATGACCGTTATTAATATTTTTACATTAAGGGATATAAATTTGGATACTAATGTAATGATATAATCACCCTTTAGTTACCGCTAAATTTTTGTATATAGACTATGTTAAAATTAATAACTATATATCTGAATCATATTAAAAATCGGTTTTACGATCATACTGATATTATGGTTTATTTTTTGTGTAAAATTTATATTTGTTTATATTGTTAAAAACAATTATGACCCCCAATAGTAAATGGATATAAATAAAATTAATCAAACTATATCAACGAAATGCCAGTAAAGTATGGAAGTCTCAAAACCCAAATGATGATTTTCAGTAAAATGATAAGCTAGAAATCTTCAGAAACCTACTGCAATGAAAGCAGTCCCTATAATTACATGTAGGCCGTGAAAACCGGTACCAAAATAAAAACAAGAACCATATGTACTATCAGATAAAGTAAATGAAGAAACTGTATATTCTAAGCCTTGTAAAGCAGTAAATATTATAGCTAATACTATTGTATAAAATATTCCATGTAAGCCTCCTTTTCTGTATCCTTGTATTAAACAATGATGAGCAAAAGTAACTGTAAAACCAGATGATAATAATATTACTGTATTAAGTAAAGGTAATTCAAAAGGATTAACGGAATCTATACCTTTAGGTGGTCATTGAGCTCCGACTTCTACAGCTGGTGATAACGCACTGTGAAAAAAAGTTCAAAATATGGCTAAAAAAAATAAAGCTTCACTTACTATAAATAGACCAACACCCATGTTCAATCCTCTCTGTACTGCTAAAGTATGATTACCTAAATATGTAGCTTCACTGATAATATCTCTAAATCAAAATGACATAGAAAGTATTACAGATAATAAGCCCAAAAACACGAAATCTTGTGCAGAAAAAAACCCATGCATAGTAAGTACACCTGATGTAGTAAGTACTAAAAGAGATATAGAAGTATATATAGGCCAAGGTGAAGGTGATACTAAGTGAAACGGATGAACCTGAAAACTATTTCTTGTTTTATATATCATATCTGATTCTTATTTTACTTGCGCATACTATGTTTTGCTGATATTTTATGCTTTATTTTATTGCTAACTTTATATCATGTTTTACATATGCCTTAATTTTTTTTTTGCTTATTGCTAATAGTCTTCATAGTTACATAAAATAAACCAAACTAAAAGTAAGGGAGACGAAGTTAAGCAAATAACTATGCATGCATGCTTAACCTCGTAAAAAAAAGGAAGATATAAATAACACAAATTGATGTTTTTGTTAGCTTACTTTGTCTAGCATGCCAGAAATAATGCAACATAAAGAACACAACAATCAGCTAATATATATTAAAGTGATTATATCAAATAAGACCTGTGGGATTTGAACCCACGTATTAATGATTAAAAGTCATACATTCTACCAATTAAACTAAGGTCTCTATTTTTATTTATATGTTGTGAAAGTAGCCTATACTAGTCTCTATAATCAGATATTTTTTTTGCACTATGCATGGGTAATAATTTCTATGTCATTTTGATTTAGAGATATTATCATAAAAGTAACTTCTCAAGCAATCAATAAAAAGAAACATCACAATAAATGAAATATAAGCGCTGATTATATATTTATGTGAGCAGTATAATAGACAGTATAATTAAAATGAGAATACTAGCCTACGTTGCTTTCGCATATATGAATAAAAAAATTACCATGCTTTCTATTTACACCCTAATGGTGGTGTTTAAAACATTATAAAACGAATTAATTTTTTTGTTTTATTGTTATAACAATAGCACCAACCATGGCCAACAGTAATATAATAGAAGTTATTATTAATCATATAGAGTAACTAGTGTACATAATATTACCTATACTAGAAATATGTGCTGTTTCTGTCAAACTACCATCTCAAAATTTAGATGTTACATACAATATTTGCTTACTTTGGTTATTACTGAAAAAATTAAAAAACATAAATATGTATTCACTAGCCTTGGTGTTAAGATTTAAATCATTTAAATAAAACTTTAAATCATCTATAAAATCGCCTTTCAAGCTAGAAGCATTCATGGTTAACATATTAATAGGTAATATTTGATAAACAGAGTAATTAAAAGAGATAACAATAACCATTGCTAAAGGGATGCTACTACTCGTATCGTTTAAAAGTTCAGATATTCTAACATTAATTAACATTAATATAAATAAAAATAATATAGATACTGCCCCGACATAAACCAATAAGTAAGATAATCCTATAAAGTTTATACCTAATATAAACAGATAACATGCTATACTAAGAAAAAGGCCTATCAAAAACAACACCGAAACTATAGGGTTTTTGCTGATTATAACAAAGATACCTGATAGTATACATGCCCCTGAAATAATATTTAAAAACTCAGACTTATACCCGTTGGTGTAAGTTTCGTCTATAAGCAATAAACTAAACATAATATTAAGGCATATGTATCTGTCTTAATATATAATAAAAAACAATAATAACTATTGCATTATTGCCGTATTTATTATATATAAGAGATTGGTAATTAACTATACATATGTTTTCAAATAAAAGAGACATGTGTAAGACTCGAACTTACAATCCTTGTGGCCGAAACACATCGCTTAACCAATTAAGCTAACATGCCTTATATGTATATATGCATAAAAATTTTTATCTAAAAATACCTATATATGTAATAAATAAGCAATATTGATCTTTATCAATATATAGTTATATAATGAAAGGCATGTACACTACAAAGTTAAATTGTGGGCATGTACATTAAAAATTAAGTTGTGGGCATGTACACTATAAATGTTGCCTATAAAAGCAAAGCCTTCAAAGTGAATTGAACACTTATCAAAATATTAACAGTATTTCGCTCTACCGTTGAGCTACAAAGGCTATTAAATAAAAATAACTATTAAAACACAAAGTATAAAATTTGAAGCATAGATTTTAAGGTATAAAAATTAAAGCACAGATTTTACAATATAAAATTTAAAATTCCAATATAAAAAAGGTGTTTTATCTTGCTTATCTCATGTAATGCTGCATGTAATCCATATATATTTTTAGGGCTTTTATTTTTCAAATGAGAAAGGAAAAATAACAATTAAAATTTTGGCGTTTTTATATTAAATATTATTGGTATAATATAAAATAAACTTACTCAAGAACACTCGGATTCGAACTGAGAAAAAGAAGACTGAAGCTTCTCATTTTACCCTTAAATTATATTCTTGTTATACTTCACATGATGTAGGTTTTATGTTTATACCGATATATTTTTATTTATGACTTATGCTAATTACTGTTACCGCGTTATCAAAATTACAGCAAAAAAACTTTCCTTACATAGTAACATTTTGTAAGGATTCGTGATGGATGTATGTTGATCTTTTCCTTTTTTCTGATGCTTCGTATTTATATTTCCTTTTTAATTAAGGAGTATGTAATGCAAAAAAACCAAATAATATAAAATATGTAAGTAATATGAAATATGCAAGTAATATGTAACAAAAAAAACAAAATAAATAAAATCCAAAATAAAGAAAATATAGAAAAATATAGCAAAATATAAATAAATAATAAAAAAAGGAAAAAAATAATAATCATGCAAATGCTTACATGCAAGCGTATGTAATATCAATAATTCTTCATAAATCATAAATTGTTATTAAAAAAAGATTTTATTTAACGTAAAAAGTTATAAAAAAGTAGGAAGGAAAGGAATTGAACCTTCGACAGCAAAAGCTATTGAGTTTACAGCTCAACCCGTTGTACCAACATACGGAACCTTCCTTGTGTTTTTATAATAATTTTTGATATAATATACTAGTTAAAACACCATGTCTTTGCTTATTTACTTAATGTTAATAACAATACCTAGTTACCTCTTTTATGATAAAAGTAAACATTTTGCAAAGTTAAGCATATATGTAATAACTAATGTTTACTTTGTAACAAACACATACAAGCAAATAAAGACAACAAAAAGGCAAAGAGTATTAGGGGTGTTATAAAAGAATAAAATATGCTCATTAAACAACTATTGGTTTTATCTATTTTTGAGTTAAATAAGTAGCCACTTAATAGGCATATTATATTCTTTCACAACCGGGGGGGGAGGGGTGATTTTAATATACATAAATCCCGTGCAATTTCCACTACACGAACCGTATTTCGACTTAACACCAATTAAAGTCACGCATACGAAGACAACATACCTAAGTTTTTGGACAAGATCGCCCAAAATTTAAATAAGCACTAGCCAAACTTATTGCACATACTTTTTTCAGCGCCTGACGAGTAGTTAGTACCTATCTGAGATTAGATTCACCGTGCCGTACTTATACACGATTACTAGTAATTCCTTTTTCACGCAGTCGAGTTACAGACTGCAATCCATTAAATGTATATCCATTTTTGGAGGATTAGCTCAATTTCACAATTTCACATCCTTTTGTAAGGTTTATGTGGCACGTCTATAGCCCACAATATTCAGGCCATGATGACTTGTCTTAGTCCCTGTTATCATATCCAATATAGCGGAGAACTACTTTATATAAAAATAAAGTAAGGGTTTACGTTAATTTAATGGAACTAACCAAAATCTCACGACATTAACTGAAGACAGCCGTGCAACGCTTGTAAATATATTATCTTTTCTGATGCTTAATCTCGCAAACGAGATTTAAGCATCATTTTAATTGTTTACATATATGTTAGTAAAAATCAATAAAAGATTTATATAAATATTCAAATTGTGGTAAGGTTTTTTGCGTATCATCAAATTAAACAACATACTTCACTACTGGTTTCAGAAACGGTCTAATGATTTCAGTTCCAATGTTGCCAAATTACTCTTGAGGTGGAATGCTTACACTTTCATTTATAGAATAAATTGTATATCTAATCTATGACATTCATCATTTTCTGCTTTGACTATTGGGGTATCTAATCCTGTTCGCGACACAAAGCCTTCGTCCCTCAACGTCAGTTATCACATAAGGGGATGCTTTCACCTATACCTGTGCCATAGTTTCTCATACGAAAAGAGGTATAACAAAATTTCATCTCTACACCTGCAGTACTTTAATACCCCCTCATAAGTAACTCTAGCGTATTAGTCCCTACAATGGCTTTATTCGCTGTCTAGGTACCCTTTAAACCAATTAAAGATGAATAACACTAGTCTTTTACGTATTACCGCGACTGCTGGCACGTAATTTGGTCAAGACTTAGGTAAGCAATGTCATTATCAAAAATCTACCTAGAATTTTATTTGATATAATCAATTTTGCATCAACTGTTTGTTGGTGCAATCAGCTATTGCTATACATTCTTCCAAATTGCTGGTTCAGCCGTTAGGCTATTGACCAATATTCCTCACTGCTGTGATAATAATCGTGGGATTTGTTCAGTCCCACTGTGATCGATCAACCTTTCAGTTTCGACTACGTGTAAAAGGCTAGTTAGACCACTACTTTAACTACTACAACTACACGAGATACATGCTTCTAAGAGCGAAACCTTAGTTTCTTTATTATTATAAGGGATCTTTCTCCTTACTCCAAGGCAGCCACGTTATCTTATACTCACCTGTACACCACTGCTTCGCTCTTTTTTTAAAAATATGAGCGAAGTCGTACGATTAGCATGTGTCAAGCATTTGGACAGCGTTCACTCAGAGCCATCATCAAACTCAACTTATTTTTGTTTATGTAAATGTTAATGCTTTTATTACATATGCATATTTTACATTATAATCTTATAACTTATATTATTTCGTTTGTGTGATATATAATAATGTTTTACATACCACCATTACAGTATTTTAACAATTGTATAGTAAATTTTAATATATATAACAGACATAATAATTTATCATTAATTTAGCTTTATACTTTTATTTTTCGATTGTTGTTTTTTATGTTTACCTAGTTGAGCATAAAAAAGAATAAAAAAGAATAAATTCTATTTGTTAGGTTATCAAAAAATAAATGATAACTTAACTTTTACGCATAATTACGGATACAAGTAAGCCGGTTCCTGTTGTTGTTCATTACTCTAAACAAAGGCTAAATTTGGGATTGATATTTCAACTATTATTATACTAAACTAAGATAAATCATATATAAAAAGTATATAATATATTTACTGTTAAAAACCAAAAATTTTATCTTTGCATCTTTTTTATGCATAAATCTAATTAGCTTTGGACTTCCCTATGCTATTAACCCTAAGATAGCATCAAACAATATGTATCACAATAAAATATTTGTTTGTTTTTTTAGCTTTGTTCTAAAAAAACCATAAACCTAGTTTAATTGCACAAAGGGAGTATGAACAAATAGTGAAACAATGTATGTGTATATATATGCTTTAAGCGTTGAGTATGCGTTACTCCAGGTATGCTTCGAAAACTAGGTTTAAGTTCATAAGGAAACAGATACATATAGATCAGTACCTTTAATTATAGTTTTGTTAAAAATATACGAGCTGTAAATAAACGAATGAATCTCGGTAAAATATATTTTGAAAACATATATATCATTATTGTAAGTAAGGCAAAGGCAAATATAATTTGATTTAAGAAATAGAAAGGTACCAACTGTGGCATAAGATATATATAAATTATAAGTTGGTGCTATCATTACTGATTTCTGCATCATAATCTAACTAAAGATAGGGTTAACTAAAGCAAAAAAGTATATTATATTTATATATTTTGAGGCTGGTTTTTTATTAAAAAAAAAAAATAAGCACGCTAGAAGTATCAACAATCAGCAATAAGTTAGACATAACGGAAATAGAGCACTATATGAAACAGTGTTATAAATTTCTTCCCTATTATTGCCTGAATTATTCCCAATAATATAATACGGAATTTTAAATTATAATTTTGCAACCGTAATAAAACAAGTTAATATATCTTTACATTTTATTAGTATAGTGTAATAAATCACGGTTAGTAGGTTGTTTAACGTATAGGTATTAATTTATTATCTGCAAATAAGCTATATAGAACTAACTTTTGAGAGTAGATGAAATATTTCATATGTTTGTTTTTATCTAGTGTAAGTCCAAAGCATCTTTAATATATGAGGAAGTTAATACTACAAACACTTGTGCTTGTATAAAAGCTATTCCCAGTTCCAACCCTGAAAATGCTATAATGAACGCTAAAGGTATTAAACCTACAAAAAAATAAACAAAACCTGAATTCATAATATTATATGCAAACCCACTTAATATGTTGAGCAGCATATGCCCGCTTAAAATATTGGCTGCTAATCGTAAACCCAGCGATACGTTTCTCGCTAAATACGAAATAAATTCTATTAATACTAATAAAGGTAAAAGACCCAAAGGACAACCTGCAGGTACAAATAAAGAAAATAATTTTAAGCCATGTTTTTGGAAACCTAATATAGTTGCTCCTAACACTACTGTAAAACTAATAAAAAATGTTAAAATAAAGTGAGAGGTCGATGCAAAACTATACGGAACCATACCTACTAGGTTGTTTATTAGTATAAATATGAATAATGTGTATATAAAAGGGAAATAAACCTGTCCTTTCTTGGAGTTTATTTGGTTTATAACTATGCTATTAATAGTAGCATATATTGACTCTTGACTTATTGATCAATTATTAGCTACGATCTTATCTTTATTAGTACTTAATAAATTAAAAGCCAAAGCAATAACTGTAGCAGTTGTTAAATAAAGTCCTATATTGGTTACAAATATCCGTAAATAACCTAAAATAGGAGCATTTAAACTTATAAGATCTCTAATTTCAAACTGGTCAAGTGGGCTATTAGCTGCCTGGGGCATTTTTTTTCTTATATGAAACATTACACATAACATTTCCATATTGTTGTTCGTTTCTAAATCAGTTAAACCTTTTATTTCTGATATTGCACACTCTTCTTGGATAATGGTACTAATAGTAAAAAAATAGTAGCTAAGCGCTGATCAAACTTCTTCAATGAAAGGTCAGATAGGAAATAATACTTTAAATAATACGAATACAGCTAAAGTAATTCAATACTTTCGCATGTATAGTAAAATAAATCTAGGTAATAATCGCATTTTGCTAAAATAAGTCATATAAATTTTAAAATATAAAAAGTACTACAAGATCAGGCTTTATATCTAAAAGCTGCTTTGTTGCCCCACTGTGTAGTTGCATTGCTGCTTTGCTGCTAGCTTATATATTTATGTATATTGGTGCCAAGGCAGGGCTCAATTTTTATAGTTAGACATGTATATGTGGGCTAGTGGCAAGGCATACGTGAGCTGGTGGCAAGGCATCTGAGCTCAATGTAATTTTTATGACTATACATATATAAGCTGGTGGCACTAATAATTAATCATACCTCTTAATTATTAATTAACAGTATCTTATAATTAATGGTATAAAGTCCAAAATTAATTAGATTTATGAATAAAAAAATGCAAAAATAAAATTTTTGGTCCCTTAAAATAAATAAACTCTTAATTTGCCTTTTGTAACTTAACTTTACAAATAGGGATGTAATATTATAAAGATACACAAGCCAATCAAATGGTTAGCAGATCAACCAAATGGTCTGCATATCAAAATCCATCGATCAAATGATCTGCAAGGGGTGGTGGGAGGTGTACTGCAAAGGCAATACTACCTCTCCCCACCCTCCTGGGCATGATCCATGCCCGAGTCTAGCCCTGCTAGCGAACTAGGCGTATCCGTTGATCTATTGCAAACGACTACTTTTGTGGTCTACTTGAGTATCAATGATTACCTTCGAGCTGGCAAGTGTTTTAGACTTGGCAGATCGACCGATAACCACCCAAATACGACTAGTTGTGTTTGGTGCTCCAGACAGCAGCCATGAAGGGCTGTTGCAAGGAGCTTTCGCGTCCAGGAAATCCTTTGTTAGAAGGAGCCCTAAACGTGCTGAGGTTTTAAAACTCAGACCCCCGAAGGGGGGAAGGGAAATAATGTAAAAACTCTTTCCTCCCAGGGGACTTCGCCGTTTTCTAACGGTGAAGCCTCTCCCCTTCCTAGGGGAGTCTGAGTAACCTCAGCCTGTTTGCTAAGTCCACAGGTTACGGTGGCAAACAACATATACAATAACAACTAAAGAATTATTTAACACAAAACTAATCAAAGTTATTCGATGGTTATCCGCCTCTGTAACTTCCAATCAGGGCGGTTCCATACCGATCCATCTTTTAGAAGATTTAGTGATGAGGTTAAATCTAATTGTTATATTAAGAGGTGAGAAATGGGCTTTGGCTTATATTAAGTCAACCCATTCTAATCTTTTGAACTACCTAAGTGGTAGTAACAATTTTGATCCTCTCTCCACTTCTACTAAGGATGGCATACCAAAAATCATCAAGGGCCTAATAAAATACATACGTAGTGATTCATACCTAGTAATAGCTATGATCCTAACAGTACTGTATAGTACTAGATCCCTACGCCTAGGAATAAATCTTGACTTTGATAGTATTACACAACCCTTTAAAGGGGACGTAACTAATACTTCGATGTTTATGAAGTCTTTCTGGCGAGAACTTGGGTATGCTCCGGCAGTCAATCTCCCCCGAACTTTACGACCAGATCTTTCTGCTTATCGTTCAAAGTCAGGACCTAACGGTCACGCTTTGATGACAAGTTTACAAGATGTTCAAATTTTACCTGATAACTTGATCAAGTCATTGGAAACAATGGCCGGACCATATATGGGGTGACTTTTGAGGGTCTGTTATCGTTCTAAGGATATGCTTAATTTTCTTAGTGATAAGTTTCCTGTAAAGATTGGAAAGTCTTTCAGGAAGCTATCATCCTTTCCTGATAAAGAGTCAAAAGTTAGAGTAATTGGAATATTAGATTGATATTCCAAATAACTCTTAAACCTTTACATCTTTATTTAGGTAGGATACTTAAGAAAATTAAGCAAGACTGCACATTTGACCAATCTAACTTTAAGAATAGTCTTAAAGGTAGTAGTATCTATTATAGCGTTGATTTGTCTAACGCTACTGATAGATTTCCTATCTCCTTTATTGAACTATTACTTAAAGCTCAATTGCCGACACCTTATGTTGATGCTTGGAAAGACGTGATGGTAGGTTATCCCTTCGATTACAAAGATGAAAAGTTATCTTATTCAACTGGTAATCCTATGGGAGCCTACTCATCATTTAATTCTTTTGCATTAGCACACCATTATATTATATTTTACATCTGTAAAGTTTAGGGTAAAAGTTGAAAACGTTTACCTTATGCTTTATTAGGTGATGATATAGTTATTGGTAACAAGGATGTCGCGGTTATGTACATGGAAGCAATCTCCAGTCTAGGTTTAGAGTACTCTGAGCTTAAAACTCATAAAAGTTTACACTTTTTCGAGTTTGCTAAGAGACTTTATTACAAAGATGTGGAGATTACCCCCTTTCTCATTTCTGCTTTAAAAGAATGTGGTAAGTCATATATTATGCTTACAACTCTTATTTGAGAACAAAATATGAGGAATTGGTTACCTTCTGTGTGCTTAGCAAACAGGCTGAGGTTACTCAGACTCCCCTAGGAAGGGGAGAGGCTTCACCGTTAGAAAACGGCGAAGTCCCCTGGGAGGAAAGAGTTTTTACATTATTTCCCTTCCCCCCTTCGGGGGTCTGAGTTTTAAAACCTCAGCACGTTTAGGGCTCCTTCTAACAAAGGATTTCCTGGACGCGAAAGCTCCTTGCAACAGCCCTTCATGGCTGCTGTCTGGAGCACCAAACACAACTAGTCGTATTTGGGTGGTTATCGGTCGATCTGCCAAGTCTAAAACACTTGCCGGCTCGAAGGTAATCATTGATACTCAAGTAGACCGCTTATTTTAGGTTATTTTATTAACAACATAAATAAATTTTATGCTACATACAATAATAAAAATGCCATCATAAGAGCAAATAATCCTGTAGCTTCTGCAAAAGCAAAGCCTAATATAGCATAAGCAAACAACTGTCCTCTCAAGGCGGGGTTTCTAGCGACACCCAAGATTAATGCTCCAAAAACAACACCTATACCAACACCGGCACCAATTAAACCTGTTGTAGCCATACCTGTACCTAAAATTTTAGCCGCTTGTATCATTATGAATTATAAAAATAAATTAATAGTATTAAAAAATAGAGCAAATAACTAATTGAAAAGGTTAAATACCTATAAAAGAAAAAGCATATTTAATTATTTTAGATGTCAAAACAAACAGTAAAGTTAAGCTAGCTATATATTAGTAATAAGCGTATGAAGATATATAAACACAAGGTATTACGTCCACCCTCACAAAGGCAGAGGTCTATACACAAGGTACTACGCCCCAACCCCGCGTAATACAGTGACAACAGCCATATATTTTGTCTCCCTGTTTTAACCTTTAGTAAGTATAGTTAATTATTAATAATGTACATGTTGTCATGTACATTCTACAGTATATTGAAGATTACTAAATCAATTTTGCGTTTTATAAACCAAAAGATGCAAACCTACGTAGTACTAATAAAAAACAAGTGTTGTACACCTTACTAAATACTATTAATTAAAAAAATAAAAATTTCATCTGCATTAAAAGGGTTTTGCTTTCTATTAATTATTATGTTTATAATTATACTCTAATTTTTATTTACCTAGCCATTCACATCTTTTTAACAGATGTTAAGTTTTTTACATGCAAAGCAATAAGTTAATAATGCCTTATTACGAAATTACCCTTTATATTGAATATTACACATTCCTTTCTTATTTTACTTTTCAGGGAGCATTAGACAAATTAGGAGTGTGTGATATAAAAAAAGCGCGAAACAGTAGGAAAAAAGAGTAAATCATTAAATTTGGGCAAAAAGGGCATTAGCATAGATGCGTATAATAATATATATATATATATGTTTTATATAAAAAAATAGGATTAATAATAAAATAATTTTTTTTTTATATCTATTCTAATATATATATGTCTTTAATATATAATTTTAGCCGGCAGTATAGTTTCAATATAGTATATAACTTTTGCAAACATGCTTATAAAATTTTGATAAAAAGATAGGTTTAACTTTTAAAACGTACAAATTATTGATTATTATATAGATGAAAATCAGAGTAAATTCTTATCTAAGATTCGAACTTAGATCCAGATATTAGGAATATTCTGCTCTACCATTGAGCTAATAAGAATATGAAAATTTTTATTTATAGATAAAACGTTAATAGTGCAAACATATATAAATTTGTTTTTATTTAATTTAATTTATTAGAGATATGGAGGAATCGAACCTCTTATATATGATCTGCAATCAAACCGCACTACCCTGTACAACATATCCCTTATTTTAATGTATATGTCTGATATTAAAGTATAATCGGTTTTAATCTGTAAGTTTTAATTGTTATATGTGCTTAACTACTGATATGCCTAAGTGTGATAGCATAACTTCGTAAGTATCCACATTGAGGCATGCTAGTTAAAGTAAACAAAGCCAAATTTATTGCATTTTAAAATAGTACAAAACAAGTAAAATATAATTACTAGTAAGTTACTAAAAACTTAAAATAGAAAAATTGTATAGATGGAATATAAATTAGCAAGTAGCTAAAAAAGTGAATTCTTATCTAAGACTCGAACTTAGATACAAATATTAGAAGTATTCTGCTCTACCATTAAGCTAATAAGAATAGTATTAATAATGGTTGTGTATATAAGTAATTGTGTATATAAGTAATTGTGTATATAAGTAATTGTGCATATAAGTAATTGTGCATATAAGTAAATTAAGTAGTGGTATACGATTTAATCGTTTTGCTGAAACAAATTACTGATAATTCTTGCCTACGAAGCATTAGTAGTGATGTAATTGCATAACTTAGTAAGCATCTTCACCACAGGGTACTGCACCTATTAATTTTTTGTTAACACAACACGATATTTTGTTAGGATTTGTTTTTTTATTAAAAAAAAAACAATCCATGTAGCGGGTGCCGCCGATGTAAGGGATGCAGCAAATGTAGCACATGCTGCATATGCAGCACATGCAGTAAATGTACCGCATCCAGAAAGAAAAAAATAAAATTTGCAACTTATCATCAATATAATTATTGGTCTCGTAATCATGATATAAATTTTTCTATGGAAACCGACTCTATAACAATAGGCATAGAACTATGTAATATACCACAAATCTCCGAGCATTGTCCATAAAAAGTTCCTTCTCTACTGATAATAACAGATGTTTGATTTAATCGCCCAGGATAAGCATCACATTTTAGACCTAATGCAGGACAAGCTAATGAATGTATAACATCAGCCCCTGTTACGATAATCCTTATATGAGTATGTTCTGGTAAAATAAGTCTGTTATCTACCTCCAACATTCTAAGCGTACCATCTTCTAAATCAGATTCTGGTATTAAGTATGAATCGAACTCAATAAACTCATCATCACTGTTTAAAAAGTCAGGATACTGATAACTTCAATATCATTGATGTCCTTCTGCTAATATAGCCATAGCTGGATCAATTACTTCATCCATTAAATATAATAACTTAAAAGACGGAAAAGCGATTAAAATTAATATTAAAGCAGGAGTAATAGTTCATATCAATTCAATCAATGTACCATGACTTGAATATTTAAATGAAATAGGTGATTCTGTAGTAGTATATTTTCTAACTATGATTATTAATAATCATCCTACTCCAAATAGTATTATCACTAGATAAAACAGTATATTATTATGTAATTCTACTAAAGCTTCCATTTGCGGTGATGCACTATCTTGAAAATATAAACCTCAAGGTCTAGGTGCATCAGTTTGCGTATTCCTAAAAACAGAAACCGCATTTCTAATATTCTCAAAGCCATCATGAACAACACGCTCCTCGATTAAACCATTCTTATCCCCCATATTACCACGACCTGATGTAATGAAAGAATCTTTGTTTGCATTAATGATTCCCTGCATATGTTTGTATTCAGGATTAACTTCACCACCTACTATTCTTTTTATATAACGTGTTATTGTAATATGTCACCCGGTACTAGGATCTATCATCTCACAATCTCCATTTCTATGCTCAACTTTTACAAGGTCCTTAGCTATTTTTGGAGGTATCTGTCCATGTTTATAATCAGGGCTTATATCAGGTGAATACAGGCTAGCTGGTTTAAGAGGATCAGGACGGCATATAACGGTTGTTCCATCCTTACTTAAAGCACCATACCTAGGAAATACATCTGCACCTAACTTAGGCATTCTCCTGGCATTTCAGTCAGCGATCTTAGTGTAAGATATAAGATTAGATTGAACCATATTTAAACCATGTCATAACTCTGTTCTATCATCTGATTCCATAGACAGTTCAATTAATGTATTTTCAATTAAACTAATTAATGGAACTATAATTAAAAAATATGCAAAGTAAACAACTGTAGATATTTGTCCAAATTCTATAAATGGGGATTCCACATGTTTAGCACCTAGTTCCATCAAGATTAAAAAATTAGCTACAAATAAAAAAAAAGCTACTTTACTTAAAGGTTTAAATTGTATACCCCTAGACCTAGAAAGATCAGTGAAGGGCATAATTAATAATATTAATATAGCAGAAAACATAGCAATTACACCTAATAGTTTATTAGGTATAGATCTAAGTATAGCATAAAATGGTAAAAGATCAATTTTATTTTAACATGCGATTTAATCTTTAAAATATAAGCTTAAAAAATAATCAAACCGTTAGTGTGAGCTTTATAACCCTAATTTATATAACATTTTATTAACAAAATATGGACTAGTTAATGATCTTAAATTATCCATACTTTCTTTGAAAATATAAATACGGGGTTTATTATCTCTGTTATAATGTATTGAACATCTTAAGTTAAATTTATCTTGTAGAACAAACATAAGTTTATCTACATCTTCATTAGAGAAAGCATAAACACTCAAATGCAAACCGAGCCCGTGACGGCTTCCGTCATCCATTATTCAAAAGGCTACGGAGTAGCCCTCTAGGTGTTAGTAATTCATAAATATTATCAGGAATCCTTTTTACATTTGATGGATAAAACATTTCTCTATATACATTAAAACAGGGAAGTTGCATAGTTGTAAAAGAGATAGCACTATATGTCTTTTTAGTTCTATTATCTTTGACTATTCTAGATTGAGGTATATAACCATTAACACAAAAAGGCTTAAAAAAGCTAAATACATAATTAAAGTACTCCATATGTTCTATGCTAGGTTGAGCATACACCAATCTAGAGTTACCAGTAGAGGATCTTTTTACTATGTGGGCATCTCCTAGTATAATACCAATTAATATATCTTTTATTTATTGAGGTAGTGTTATCAAAGCTCTATCAGCTGAAGATAAACGTGTAATACCTTTTGTGGATCGAGCTGCATACAATGCACCACTAGATCATAAAAGAATATTAAAGGAATCATGTTAATTTTATAAATACAACATATATATATTTATATATATTTATATTTATTGTATTACTACAATATTTGGACTATCTCTTCATTTTTAAGAGCCGGCTCATAAAAAGTCTCGCGTATAGTCTCTGAGGAACCTAGTAGTATAATGGCATAAAATGTTAACACAAATAAGCCAGTATATCCGTTGGTTTCCTGCTGATAATCCTAACCATAATTATATCACGGTGATTGCTCTGCAACGCAAAAGGTAAATATAAGTTTAGGATTTTCCAGCAAACAGCGAGATTAAGTGACATCTTTTATTTATCACTCAGGTACTATGGCAGGAGGAGTTTGCATTGCATTAGCCATTACATAATTTTCACTGTCTCCTAATTTATTAGGCATAAAAAATACGAATACAGATAATACTAATATAAAGATAAATATGGTAATTAAATCTTTAAAAATAAAATAAGGGGCGAATGGTAATCTATCATAATTAGCTGAAGCACCCAAAGGATTACCTGAACCTGCTTTCTCATGCAGTACAATCATGTGCATTAAAACTAAAGCAGCTAATACAAAAGGTAAAACAAAATGTAAGGCAAAAAATCTATTTAATGTAGCATTATTTACACTGAAACCACCCCAGATAAACTCAACTATATCTTGTCCAACTCAAGGTATGGCGCTCATAAGACTAGTAATAACTGTTGCGCCTCATAAACTCATTTGACCATATGGTAAAACATACAAGTATACTTAATATAAACTGTAAGTTATTTATAAAAAGCTAGAATAACTTTGAATTCATATATTCTATTAGTCTATGACAACTAAATACTCCGACTGTGCATTAAGCATCATTTCAGACACCCATCAGTGACCCAGTCTGTCGCGGTCATTATAATAACCGACGATCTCTAACATAATAATATAGCCGGCTATATAGTTAACTTTACACTATATACCAATATTAAAAGTTCTTTGATCGTACCACTAATATTGCCTAAGAAATAAATATATCTCTTAAATAACCTTGTCAGGCTATTCCACTTTAATTTTTATTTTTTTTATAAAATTGCATAAAAATTTGTACTCATGGGACTATGGTTTAAATTAAACAACTATTGAACAAACAACAATTAAATTTGTAGAAAAAGAGCAATCAAATAAACAATACAGGTTAAGATGTAATTTTACTTTGTCAGAAATTTAATAATTCAACGTTTTTTTAGTATTTTCTTAGGTGTGTTCATAGCTCTTCATATAGTTTTTACACTACACCTTAATGATTCAGCTCCTGCCGTAATACTAGGGTATTCACCATATACCGTTCTATCTAAATTGAACAGTATTATGGGTTTAGAATTTTTTGCCATGTTAACTAAGCTTTCTTTAGAGTATACAGGCTTTTTACGAGTTAAAGCAGCTGCTTTAATATTTGCCTTGTGTACCTCATTCATTAATTTACCTTTATTTAAATCACCTATTTTTAAACGGCGTTCTTGGCTATAGTTTTCTACCATTTTTATTCTCGTTATTTCAGAGTGCTTATAGCCAAAAGTGTTTCCAGCTTCAGTCACTATATTATAATCAGGTAATAAAGATTTCAAATAATAATCCTCTAAGTTTAGCAGTTCTTTATTATTTTCTTTAGTAACAACTTTGGGAAAAACATGTAATATCATAAAAGCAAAATTGTCTATCCCATACTTTTTTACTGCAGCTTTTACTATCTTGCTACCAGTAAAATTAAATAAATGCTTACGGAACCTAGCATTGAATTTATTTGTGGAAGCAGATCCTACGTAACAGCTTAAATTAATCTTATTTAAAATTAAATATACACCCGCTATGTTCCTAGTTTCGTTTAACACTTTATTTTGAGTTGACTTTTCATTTAAACTTTCATAAATATGTACAGGTTTAAGGTTGTTTCCACTTAGAAAATCTGTAACATCTTTAGAATGCTCTTGTAAAGAATTATAAGTACCTAATTCTTTTTTTTTTTTGATTATACTTAATGATCTAGAAAAAGTAGAAAAATGTTTTACACCGCCTTTACCAGAAAAGGATGTAGCCGACATAGTGCTTAATTTTTTGCTTGTAGAAACAAAGCCTAAGCAAAACATGACTTGTTTAGAATTTACTTTATTTCATTGTTTTTTATTGTTGTTTTTTATATTGTTTAATTTATACCATTTGGGGCTATTTAAAAAACCCAGGAATGCTGTAGCCATCATTAAAATAAATATAACTGTACCTATAGTTCAAACTAATGTTCTAGGAGCTTTATATGATCCATAGTATAATCCTCTCCCTATGTGAAAATAAACTGTAAAAAAGAATGCGGAAGCTGTGTTTGAATGTAAATATCGTATCAATCATCCATTGTTAACATCACGCATAATATGTTCTACTGAATCAAATGCTTCTAAAACATTAGAATTGTAATGCATTGCTAATGTTACTCCTGTTATTATTTGTATTATTAAACAAAAGGCTAATAAAGAACCAAAGTTTCATAAAAAACTTAAATTAGATGGTTGCGATGAATCAATTAGATATGAATTAACCAACTTTAATAAAGGATGACTCTTGAATAATCTCATTTTTATTATATATATATATATATTATAACTTTATTTATAAAAATTAATGTGCCTACAGAACAAATAAGGTTATCGTAGGTTTTATGATTTCTTGCGAATTGTATATTAAAACGCAATCTGTTTTATAAATATAATAGTAAATATTTTAATATCTATATGGTTGTAATGTGATTGCATAATTTCGTAAGCATTCACAAACATTTATTTTTCTTTTTTACATTTACTTTTCATTACTTAACTTCTGATATTTAGGATATTTCTATGATACTTAAGAAGTTATGCAATAAAAAATAAATAAACCGTGGATTATATATAATATACTTAACCGTATTTAAATCAGTTTTTGTTTTATGTGAGTTGTTTATGTCACATTTCCGGCTTTTACAAGACGGCTCAGACTATTTCATCATCTTTAATTACTTTCTATATTTAACGCAAGGCAAGATATGTGCAAATGGCACAGTTGTAAGTGTAGACTCACATATAAACATTACTCTAATTTTTCTTAACTTAAAAAGAATAATAAAAGTAATATAATCAAGTATTAGTAAATACGAAAAATATATCGCAGTAAGATATCAATCAATAAATATATTCTTAGGTATAAATATATGTATTTATAAACAGAATAAACAACATATTATTATAAATAGAGTAAATATAAAAAAAATACGTCGATATTAATAATAAATATATACGTCTAGGTAAAAAACTACTTATCCATACTTTCATACCATAAGATCCAATACGTATGTAAGATTCAGACTTGGTATGCTGCAGGTTAGATTTTGCAAAACCTCTTAAAGTAACTGAAGATAAGCCTTTGTAAGAAGAATCCATATCTTTTATATTACCGGTATATCTAAGTTTAAAAACAGATTTAGCAGCAGTGTTACGCTTAGTCAATCTTCCTGCCGCCTCAATTCTTATACCAGTTACGTCCACGTTTTTTATATTTTTAAACACTTTTTTTTGTTTCTCATGTGTATAATCAGAAGATATTAAGTTTAACGGTGTGGATGCACAGGTTACTCCTTCTTGATTTTCAATAAATATACCGTTGCAAGTTTTGCGAATGTTGTCTACATGTTTGGACGTTTTATAATTTTTAAATATATCCAGACTCCGGCCGGTATATACTGCTGATAATAGTGAATCTACTCCATCCTTATCTTTTGGTTGCACATGTGAGAGGTCATTATCACTATTAATCTTTAAGCTTTTTTCACTATTAATGTTTAAGCTTTTTCCACTAATCTTTAAGCTTTGCTTGTTATTGATGGTATCCATCCTCAAAGTTTGACTATTATCACTGAATGGTAATTGTAAAATTTTATTGTTATTACTTGTCTTCAAGTTTAAGTATTCAATTTTAGTAAAGCTATCTGCTTTTAAGTTTTGTAATCTTTTATCTCGAGTATATATATCATTATATACGGCTAATTTATCCATATCTGGTACCGTAAATAACCACAAAGATTTATCTAATACCTTAATTATATTATTTTTTCTGTTTTTTAGTTTTGTCAGTAATGTTTCTGAAAAAATATAACTATTAAGGTATATATATTTAAGGTCAACAATATTAAACTCAATATTTTTATAGTAAATTTTTTTTACCAGGTCTACCAAAGGCAGAATATACCTTTGGTCAAATTTAGACTTGTTAATGTATATTAACTGTCTATTGTAAACAGATAGTATTTCTTCACGTAAACATTTAGCAGCGTAATTATTGTAAAAAGAATAAAATTTCTCACTATATATAGACTTACCATATGATATATCAGCACTTGTATCTTTGTATGTAAAATTATTGGCAGCATTAGCTTGTGCAATAGCATCCATATTTAGAGATATGTTATTTTTTTGCTGATTTATTTTGGAGTTAAAAGTCAACATATCTAAACCTTTATTTTTAATTGTTTTCAATTTAATGTTAGAAGGTCAGTCTTCCATGTTAGATTTAAAAATTTTTTCTTTTAAAAAATTAGGTAAAAAAGTGTCCATTACATCTAAAGAAGCAATCTTTTTTAGTTTGTTAAGATAATATATTTTTTGTCTATTGTAAGTATATAAGGTAATAATTATTTGGTCATTTGTGTGTTTTAGTTGTGGTTTGCTAGTTAATATTTTGTTAATAGACAGCCTTCTAGCTTTAATACGCAAACGACGAGATTTAATATTTTTTTCTAACTTGCGGCTATAAAAATTAAAATAACTTTTTACTATTCTAAGTAGGATCTTATTAAGAGTAGGTAAAATTTTAAGTAGATTCATATTAAATGTGTAGATACTATTGTACCATTCATTACTTAATGGAGAAAAATGTCGTGGTTTACCTACGTAGTTGTTCGCCTTCGTAAATGTTCTTGATATTTTATCTTTTTTTGATGCTTGCTTGTCTAACTTATTGTATGCATCAGTAGTATATTGTACCTTGTTCAGCAATCGGCGTTTATCATCATTCATATTACCATCATGGTTGTGAAACAATAGCAATCCTTTTCCTATTGGTTGCCTCGTAACATAACACATATTACTCTTAAAATTATTGTAATTATAAATAATGTTATTTCTACTAATATATTTGTTGTTTACATTTTTGAAATGATTATCGTTATCACTATTTTTGTGCTTATTCATTGTTGTTATTTTTATATCCATTCTTATTTTTATTTTCATTTTTATTTTTATTTTTATTATATAATAACACGTATACTAATATATAAAATAGTTAATATATAATAATAAAAAGGACATCATTAGCCGTATAGCTTTACTTGTATATTATATAGTTTTATATGTATATAATATACTGCCCTATAATTAACCTTTAAGATTTTCTTATCGGTATTACATAACATGCATAAGTTATACATATTATAACTTATGCATGCTATAAAGGATGTTATTGCTTCTTTACATTAATTATATAACATTCCCTCCCTGAATGTTACACATTCCTGAAGTATAATAGAGAAAAAGAGTATATAACATCGGGAGTGCTAAGTAGCCAATAAGCGAAGTATCGAAAAAAAAGTAATAAACCAACTAAGCGTTTGTAGTGATGTAATTGCATAACTTCGTAAGCATCCACACCACACAACTAAAGATAATATGCGTTAATATTTAACACATATTACAGTATATTAATTATTGTAAAAAGCAGGTAATATTCATGTTAATTATTGATCACTGTTATGTAAAACATAATATATGTAGTATTTATAATACACTACCTTATAATATAAGCTATTGTATAATATTTATATGGTAAAACATGCGATCATAAATATTATATAATAGAAAATATTTAAGCAGCAAGTATTCTATATGCAGGTTTGGATACTTTACTTGGTAGCAACATGCAGGCTTATCTTCAATAGATTAACCTCGCAGGTATGCTTAATAAACTAGAAATATAAGAAGCTAATCATACCTATTTTTGTAAATAAATAATGCTTTATGCTTATTTTTTTGCTGTAATGCCTCAATAACCTGATTGCATAAATACGTAAACATGCACACTGAGCCATGACATAAGTTAAGCACACACAGCAAAGCTTAAAAAAATAATAGAAAACAAGACTAGATTTTGCATTTGCAGTATAAAATATCTGCTGCAACCATACTTAACCATAGGATAGCGCTTAAATAAATTAACGTTGCATAACACAATAAAAAATATAATTGATTTTATACATAGAAGTAATATTTATGTACTTATGTAATAAACCATGTAATATATAAGCCATATAGTTAATAAATCTGTAATTAATTTTCATAGCATATAACACACTATTTAATTAAAATCAAATAAATCAAGGAATATGTAACACTGCAAGTAGGAACCATCAGTAAATAGAAGTGCGAGGCAGCAAAAGACTAGTAAAAAGTAATATGTAATATCAGGAAAGTGTGTAACACCAGGATAATAAGGAGTGTGAAGCATCAGGGAAAGAAAGTACGAAGTAGCAAGACATCAGGTAATAGGGGTGTCTAACATTAGGAGTATGAAGCATCAGTAAATAAAATCCTTACCATAAATAACTTAAGTGCTAATGTATAACATCTATACAAGTATACTTTTTACTTATTGTATACTATTTACTTATAGTATACAAGTATATTTTATATAACTATAAGTATGTATTAAGTAAAAACATATAAGTATATAAGCAAAAATATATGTTAAATAATAGTACATATAAATTAAAACCAAAAATTTGCCTAGGTTTGAAACATGCAGGGAGAGTAAATTAGAGTTGTTACAGAATAATGTAAACCATCTAATACGGGGGCGGGATATATACCTAAAACTAATGTAAATAAAACCAATGTTAATAAAATATAGAATTCACGTTTATTAAGATCAGGAACATTTACATTAAAAAATTTAGAGTATGATCCAGAAAAAGCTATTCTGTTGAACATGTAAATGGTGTAAGCAGCAGAAAATATAATAGATGAACTAGCTAAAACTCCCAATATTGTAGACTTTTGAAACGCTCCATATAATGATAAAAATTCACCTATAAAATTTAAGGTAAGAGGAACACCACAATTAGCCAAACATAGTATGAACAAAACAATAGAAAACAAGGGCATTAGTTGGGCCATACCTCTATAATAGGTTATGAGTCTAGTAGAAGATCTATCATATAAAACACCTCCTACACAAATAAATAGGCCAGAAGACACAAAACCATGAGCTAAACCTAATGTTATCCCTCCTTCTATACCTTGTATTGTATTACTAAAAACACCTATAAGGTAAACTGCAGCATGTGATACAGATGAATATGCTATAAGCTCTTTTACATCTATTGTTCTTAATGTACTTATACTAGCATATATAATAGTAATAACACCAATCAAATATATAAGATAAGTGTAATTTAAACAAGCTTTTGGTAATAAAGGTAATATTAATCTAAGTATACCATATAAGCTTAGTTTAAGAACTATTCCTGCTAATATTATACTACCACTTAACGGTGATTCAACATGAGCTTTTAACAGTCAAGTATTTAAAATAATTACTGGTGTTTTAACTGCAAAAGCTATAAAAATACCACAAAATAAGAAAAATTGAGTATAATAGTTTAAATTAGTTTTATATAAAGCATCAAAATCAGTGGTTCCTATTATGGAAGACATTGTAACTATAGATAATAATAAAAATAAAGAACCCAAAAGTGTGTATAAAAATAAGTAAAAACTAGCTCTTACCCTGTTGCTTGAACCAAAAGACCCTATCAATATGAACAAAGGAGGTAATATACTTTCAAAAAAAATGTAAAACAATAAAATATCTAGTACTAGAAACACGCACAATAGTAGTGTTTCCAACAACAATATTGTTATAAGAAACGATCTCAAGTTGTGGGATATAGATGTTCAATTCGATAACAATGCAATAGGCATTATTATTGTTGTTAACAAGACAAAATATATAGATAAACCATCTACACCTAAATAGAAACTAAAGGTATTTACTTCATGATATTCTTGTACAAATTGAAACTGATTGTTAGTGAAATCAAAAAATGCAAATAACACTAAAGATACAAATAAAGCTAATATTGATGTTTTCAATGCTGTAGATTTAAGGGAGATGTTCGTCCATGTAGTTATGTATTTAACCATTGGCACATTAGGCTTTAATGTTTGTGGTTTGTTGACTGTTTTTACCTCTGAAAGTTTTGTCTGTGTTAGCGGTAGGGATTGGTGGTCTAACCCTCTATTATAACTCACATCTGCATTCACACCTGCAAATGCAAGATAAGAATCCCCAGAATTAAGCACTGCTTTCTTCACACTTGTATCTTCGTCCTTATCGTCAGTAACAGCTTTAATCTCTGCTTTCTCGATATGATCACTAATAGCCTCAGGTTTCACATTGTGCATTAACGTGGTAATAATCAGTACTCCTAGCAAAGGTATTAATAGTATTAGTATAATTATCACGGCACATACATCATATAAAAAATTTACCACATAATACTTTTATTACCTATATTGTTAACTATTTACATAGATATTAATAATTATACTAAAGTGTATCGACGGTGTAACCATCAAACTATATGCTAGCAAAATAAAGTTTGCGGAAAAAGTGTACGTAATTTCAATATCAAACTGTGAGATTTCTATTTTTGTAAGGTTACTTAGTTATACATACTTATTGGTTGCATGCAAACATGCAGTAAGATTCTATATGTTTTAGCATGTGAGTGTCTTATTTATTAACTAGATTGATAAAAGATATATGCGTATTTTTTGCTACGTATATGTTAACTTTTGTTACACATCTAAAAAATACTTACTTTATATTTATTTTCTTTTTACCTGTTATAATACCTATTTTAATTTTATAATTCATTAAAAATAATCCCTTCCAATTAAACTTGACTAGGTTTAGTTGATTTTTTCATACTAAAAAGGAAAATTAACGTAGTATAATACTACGTAAGTATAAAAAAAGATCAAAATTAAAGGCGGTTGAGTATAAGCAGTAGCTAGTTTGATGCATGCGTCAAACATTATATAGTTTATAATAAATGCACATTACTAGGTATTAAACCAAAGCTAATAAGAATGCAAGGGAATAAAAAAATAAAAGCCAGTACAAGGGGTAAAAGTATTGTTCAACAAAATGACATCAATTGGTCATAACGTATTCTAGGAAATGAGGCTCTAGCCCATATAAAAATAAATATCATTATACAGGATTTTAACCCTAATGTAAGCCCATACACCATTCCTTCTATTATAGGATGAGACAATAGAGTTTCATAATCTGAGTTTATAATATTAACATATAAATAGGGATCAATTTCTTTAAATAAATATATGAGGGGTATGAAATTAACTATGTAGCCACCTAAAAAAAGTATAGTTGTCAGTATACAAATAAGAACAATACTAGCATACTCAGCTAGAAAGAAAAAAACAAAGATAACTGCCGCATGTTCTGTCATAAAACCGCTAACTAACTCTGATTCCTTGTGTAATATATATATAAGAGAAATAAACCTTTTAGTTTATTTATTAGTTATTCACTTTAAATTTATACTGCTTTTTATAAATAAGGCATGAATTTAAATATTTACCAACTGTAACTTTAGATATATTTAAATACTTGGCTAGTTCAACATTATTTTTAAAGTTTTTAATTAGATTATTTTTTAAATCAAATATACCTACACCGTCTCTATGTTTACTTAATCTATCGCTTATCATTTTCTTTGCTTCTTCACTATGTTTTTTACCAAACATAGGGTTCAACTCACCTGGTTTACTTATCAATTTTAAAGTTTCCTCCTTATGTGATTTACCGTACATAGGATGATTAGATTTATTCTCAAATCTTTTTAACATTTTTAATTTAGCTTCGTCTGTATGTTTATAGCCTTCAATACTTGTAGCTGTTCTCATAAAATTATACAAGCTATCAAAGGGATATTTTTTAATATAACTTGTTTCTAAGTCTGTTAAAGCTTTATTACTTGCCAGTTTACTATGATAAGTAAAATATTCGTAAACACAAAACTCAAACTTATTTAAGCCATATTTTAATATAGCATTTTGTAAAGCGATATTAGATTTTTTGTTTGCAAGATGTTCAATAAGTCTTAAGTATAAATCCTTCGCGCTACCTATATATCGCTTATTATTTACAGTATTTACAAAACAATATATACCTGCTTTATTTCTTAATATTTTATTATATGAAATAACCGTTTCATTATTATTTAAATTATGAAAAGCTTTTATAGGCACAGGAGTAGATAAATTGTCCAACGATTGAGAGGAAGAAAAAGATCTAGAAATAAAACTAGAATAGCCTCTTTTTTGTTCGATATAGGTACGGAATCCTATTTTATAAGTGTTAGTTGTACACAACCTATATTTCTTATATATATATTATTTTTACATTCACATATAAGGTTGGACTATCTTTTATTATATACAATATAAATTTGTATTTAATGATTGCGTGTAGTCTCTGAAGATTCTACTAGGATACCTTAGTATCTGTTTGTTTCCTGCTGATTGTCTTATAATATTAAGGTTTTCCAGCATATAGCAATCTTTTACGAGACCAAATCATATTGTTTTTAGTCAATAGCCTCGGCTAAATCAAAGGGAGCTCTATTTGTTTCTGCTATGGACCCTATAAAAAATATGATAAATATAGGTAATAGTGGTATGATGTATCATACTGCTTTTTGAGATTCAATGTTAACAGTTAAACTTAAACTACCTGATAACAATATTACAAGTAAAATAGCTGAACTTAAAATCAACTCATAACTAATTAATTGAGCTGTACTTCTTAATGATCCCAGAAATGCATATTTAGAATTAGCAGATCAACCTGCTAATAATATACCATACGTAGATAAAGAAGAAACAGCTAACATATAAAGTATACCCAGATTAAAATCCGTGATAGCCATCCCGGGTCCATAAGGTACAACAGAAAAACCTAGCAAAGAAAATATTAACGTTATTATAGGTCCAAGAAAAAATAAAACTAAATTAGCTTGCGTAGGGGAAACGTATTCTTTCAGTAAAAGCTTTAAAGCGTCTGCAAATGCTTGTAAAAGACCATAGTATCCCACTATATTGGGGCCTAATCTTCTTTGCATGCTTGCCATAGTCTTTCTTTCAGCAACCGTAACAAATGCTACAGTTAATAAAACGGGTACAGTTACTATTAAAACTTCTACAATAGAAATCAGTAAGGGTAAATATAACATAATGTAAACTAAAGTGTATAATTTTTTATTGATTGGTTTGCATAACTTCGTAAGTATGTTTTACTTCGTAATACTGTCTACATGGTAATACTAAATACCTGCATAGCTTCTGGCCTACTAAGTGAAATTAAGCTATATGGTGTAGTGCTCACAAAATTATGCTGCGCTACTTCGTAAGCAATCACATTATTATATAGTGCAGCTTTAAAGGTTAGTAGCAATTTTAGTAGTACAATGTATCAGCTAGAAACTAGAAATAATAACCCATTGTACTTTTTATGATTGCTTACATAATATAAGCTTACTTTAACAGGCAGTGTGCAGAAAAAGTATATGTCTTATTAAAAAATTAGGTTAACAATAAAACGAATTTTCGTATTAGTTTTAATAAATAGCCGGCTGTGTAATTTTAGCCGACTTAGGTATTGTACTTACTTTCTATAAGCAAAGTATCAAACATCAACTACATTTGTGGCATATGTATACATTTAATAGAAATCTATAACATAGAAAATGTACGAATTATTAATTATTATTATATAAACGTAAAAGGGACAAGATTTTTATCTAATATTCCAATTTAAAACTAAATGTTAATAATATTTTGCTCTCCCTAGGTGACTCAGAAGGGTAATGTAGACGAAATATATCGAACGATTAGTGGGGGTTCGTATTACGATTAGGATATTCATATAGCTCTTCGCCTGTATCCTTAGACTGCTAGCCACCTTTATATTCAGACTGCTATCCGTTTGTATTTGCAGATCGTTATTGACCTACATTTCCAGACTAATGTCCGACTGTATATCCGGATTACTCTTAAAATATATATTCATCTACCAATAGATACGCTAAGTTATCTAAAAATAAATAAGTATTCAAAGGGCTGTCCACTATTACGATACCTATTAAGTTTGTTGTTATCTTTAATGTTTGCGTTACTTGCATTAGATGATGCTCCGCGCACCATTTTAAATTCAATTATTTTCACTTTATGAATACTACTGTATGTATGCATATATTGTAAACAATAAATTAATATATTAAAGTGATCGTACCTAATAAGACCTGTGGGATTTGAACCCACGTATTAATGATTAAGAGTCATACATTCTACCAGTTAAACTAAGGTCTCTATTTTTATGATAAATAAAAATATTATTCATCTTCCGATATATATACAAGTAAATATACTTTTATATTATTTAATATCCTTATTGTGAAAGATTAAATAAATATTGCTTGATTATTAAATTTATTAAATAAAATACACATAATTATAAAGATGGTACAGGTATTTATATAAATGCCTATCTCATAGTAAGATAAAGTATAAAGTATCCACCGTAATACAGGGCAATTGTAATAACAATTTATTAAACATTGGAGAACTAATATATATCCATTAGTTCAATATTTTGCAATGTGATGCGTGTAAGTGCTAAAAAACAAATAATACTCACCACAACAATTTAACCATTATATTGTATAACTTATAAACCTCCATCACAGTAGGCTAAATATTACTATTCAGATTAAAATAAAAAATAAGTAAATTAAATGAGCTGTACTTCTTAATGATCCCAGAAATGCATATTTAGAATTAGCAGATCAACCTGCTAATAATAAACCATAAGTTATAAACTTACATGTAACACATAAATATGGTGATATGTAACATACTAGTTTACTACTATCTAGTAAGTAAAATAAGGAAAATAGTTATAATGACCTAAATAAAAAAAAAATCCAAAAATTTAATTAATGACAAAAGTGTTTAGGGTATTAAACAATGTTCTAACTATATTATGAGCTGTCACTGTAAATACATAGAAATGAGTAAAAAACGCATATCATCATAAGATAGCTATAATACTTTATGATCATTTCAAAAATATTTTACTATTAATTAATAGATAATAGAGTATAAATAAATAAAGCTGATAGATAAAATCATGCATAACTTCGTAAGTACCAAAACTAATTATAAAATGTATTTACAAAAAAATATATATTTTACTTTAATTAATACATGTAAATTATACGCTGGCTAACTTCGTAGTGAAACACCAGCATAAAAAGAGTAAAAATTTAAAGTTTTACTTGTCTAGCTAGCTGTATCCAGCCTTATATGGTTTAATGCTTTTACATTTAGATATTAAAGATATCTTGCTGAGTGTTAACATTAAGGTATAGTTAGCTATATACTAGTAATAAACATATGAAGGGATATAGACACAAGGTGTTACGCCCCAACCACGCGTAATACAGTGACAACAGCCAGGTATTTTGTCTCCTTGTTTTGATCATATTATATGGCAACAACCCGATTTGTAAGGCTAAGGTACAAAAGGCTAGTTAATTAAATAGAAATAAAATATAGACCTGGCATTATAATGACGTTTCACTAGTATACACCATACATGATTAATCAACATCATCATTATTATCATGATCATGGTTTACAGGTCATCTAACATTATTTTTACTCTCATCCTGAGATCGATAATAAGTATCTCCTGAATAGCTAACATTATTTTCGCATGTTTCACGATCCTTAGTATTATATTTCATAGTCCGATAGTTTAATCTATTTGTTATAAGTAGCTTAGCTAGACTCAGGCCAGCTTTGTTTTCATTTATTTTTTTTTCAGAAACCGTCTCAGGGTGATGTCTCTTTGCTGCGTCCAATCCTGCAACTTCCAGTTCAACTCGGGCCAGACTGTTTACGTACCCCAGGTGCTTTTTTAAGCTTGGGTTTTCAAGCATATCCTTAGGTGGTGTTTCGTATTTTATTGCATCCCTAGTTTCACGGAATATAGCTTTTCTTTGAGCCTTGTTTAGCCCATCACAATCATGCACACCAGCCTCCTGTATTCTTTTTAATAAAGTACCAGGAGCGTCTAGCTCATCTCTCCATGTATTTGCGTAGGGAGCATTACCAGCAGCTTGCCGTAATTTTTCTGCCTCGATCTCAAGTTCAAGCTGTTGTCTATAATAATCTTCCATGTCACTTATTTGCTCGGCCATATAGTCAGCAGATTTAGAGTGTATTCTACATAACTCTTCTATCCTTTTTTTTTCTATTTCCATGTAGGTTGCCGTTTTAACCATTAGGTTCTCCTGAAGTTTAAGATTAGCTAGATTCGTAGTAGCTCTATCAAGTTCCTCTTGTTTAACTCTTGTAGCTTCATCTAGCTCTTCTCGTAGAGAAGTACTATCTGAAGAGCTGCCAACTCCTGCACCACTAGAGTTGCCAACTCCTGCACCACTAGAGCTTCCTATGCCCGCGCCACTAGAGCTTCCTATACCCGCGCCACCAGAGCTGCCTGTATTACCACCAGATGATGTAGAGAATAAAAAGTTGCCCGGTTCTATAGGACAAGAGACCACAGTGTATAATGTATATAAATTAACAAGCGCTTCTATAGATAACCATACGCTATCCAAATTGTTAGTTACAAAAAAGACTAATAAAGGTAATACCGCGCCCATAGCTATGATAAATCCTATTCTATATCTCGATAATTTTTTAAGCGAGGCGGTAGTAACGCAATAAGCTAAAACTAGTGATATGCCTGTATTAATAATAGGATAATATGCCAGCATATCTAAATCATCAAATATAGCTTTAAATGGCAATCTTAGTGCAAATATAAAGAAAACAGTTAATAATAACAATGAAATTTTATTAATTAATCTAAAGTTCATACTACTTTGTACAGGCAGACTTACGAAAGCATGAGGTTTAGGTGGGCTACTTAATGCTCACTCTAAGGAATCATATGATCTAATGATAAGAGCTTGTAATGCATCGGAAAAATAGCTAGGCATAGATCAAATATAACCTAATACAGATTTACCTATTGTCAATTGTGTATATAATACTTGTAAGAACAATAAAGTTGCTATCACACTTATTATAGAACCAAAACTAGATATCATGTTTCAACCTGCGAAAGCATCAGCATAATCACTTATTCTTCTAGGCATACCCTGCAAACCTAAGAAGTGTTGAGGGAAAAACGTAACATTAACCCCTATGAATAAGATTCAGAAATGTACTTTTCCCATGGATCTGTTGTAATCTACACCTAATATCTTAGGTATTCAAAAATATCAGGCACTATATAGTGCAAAAACAGCACCCATTGATAATACGTAGTGGAAATGCTATTGGTAATTTTTCTTTTATACATTACATATAGTTAATTTGTTTAATGTTCTTGTTCAGCTAAAGCATTTAAAATTTTTTTTGATATGCAGAATTCTCCATGATTTTCTGAATTAACACCTAATCCCCTATCAGCTTTAAAAGCTTGGAGATATTGGGAATTAAGATTTACTTGCACACAATCTCTACCAGCATAAGCATAATCTAAGCTACTATAGCTACATGTTTTCTTACCCGCTGCACTTAATTCATAAAGAACTTTTGCAAAGTTTTTATTAAAAGGTTGGTTACCATTTTGGTAACCTCACCCCACTAAAGTAGTGGGGTATTGATCCACCATAATACCAATTATTTTAATTACACTGCCTTTAGGTAAAACCCACATTAACATGACCACCTGTTACCCTATATAAGCCAGGTTGAGGAGTTGCTAAAGTTTGCCCTGCAATAAAGGAGTTCTAGCTATAGCCCCACTATCCTTTTCACTAACAAATGAATCTAAAAGTAAGGGTTTTGAAAAAAGACATGTTAGTACTAAATAAAATATTATAAATAGAATATATAACCTTATATTACGCATCGTACTTTGTCCTAACATCAATAATAAAATTTTAAATGCAATAATTAACACAAGAAATGAAAAAATTAACAACCTAAATGAAAAAATTAGTGTATAAGATAAAAATATTGTCTTATATTGGACTGTATCATTACCAGTAATGCTAAACTATTTATTGTTGTAAATTAGATATGAAAGTAACTTTATATCATAAAGGATTTTCATATTTAATTCAATTAATGACAAAATCTGAGTATATTTTATGTTCTATACTATTTATAGGTGATGTTTTGTATTTTCTAATCTCTATAAAAGGTTTAATTTTTGTAACTCTATAAAACTTCATATCACAATATAATCTATTATGCATGAAATAGTCATATATAAATAGCATAGCATTAACATTTTGAAATTTAAAAGCGATAGATAAAAATTGTTTAGAACCTTGCATATTAGAAGATTTACTACGTTTTATTATGTAGGGTTTACATTTGGGTATAGTATTATTGAAATTTAATTTTGAGCTGTACTCATTATATTTAAACTCTAAGTTGCATTCTATTCTGTTACCAGAGTAATTAAATACTACACTACCATCAGTATCTACTAAGCCTGAAAAATAAGGGTCATATAAGGCTATATTATAATCAGGCTCAATATAACCAATATTAGACAAAACACACGCCTGTTTAAACGAGGGGACTTTTAATCTAATAAGACCATTAACACCATTTAAAATATAATTCATAGATTCTTTAGTAGACACTATAAATATAGAATAAGGTTTGTTTTTGTCAGATCTAATTCTACCCATATGTAAATAATTTTGGATACGTGTTAATATTCTAATATCTCTGTTATGTAATTTAATTCTAATTTGTTTAACAACTTTTTTACCATTGCTAGGAGATTTTCTAATATCAAAATTACCGTCTCCATCTAATACCCCCGCAAATCAATTTCAAAATTTATAATCTTTAGTATCTGGCAATTGACGTACAGTCTCTGAGAATCCTTTACAGTTTTCTGCTGATTGTATGTTTATATCCTTTATTGATAATTTTGTACTGTTATTTTCACTACTTAAAAGTATATTATACCTACTGTGGTCTAGTTTGTAAAGACAAAACGTATTAATAAATAGTAAACAATACACAAAAAACATAGTTTCCAGCATATAGTCAATTTCAAAATAATATTTAAAAAAAGATATATTATCTAGGCCCATTTGAGCTACTACGTAATAGGTATCGTGAAATGCAATGTCAAGAGAAGCGTTAGCTAAAACAACACCACTCAATCCTCCTACTGTGAACATAAATACGAACCCTAAGGCAAATAACATAAAAGGTGTTAATTGAAAAGATCCTCCGTAACATGTAGCTAACCAACTGAATATTTTAATTCCAGTTGGTACTGCTATAATTAAAGTAGCAGCTGTGAAATACGCTCTTGTATCCACGTCTAGACCAACACTATACATGTGGTGCGATCAGACAACAAAACCTAGAACACCTATGGACATCATGGCATATACCATACCAAGATAACCAAATACGCTCTTATTTGAGCTGGCTGATATTGTAGTACTAATTACTCCAAAACCTGGTATTATTAATATGTAGACCTCTGGATGCAATTAATTTTTGCTTTTACGTTATACATTATTTCCTGCAATATATTCAAGCATTCTATGTATTTGGGGTTGATGTACAGGATTATCCAGTTCTCATTGTATGACATGAGTTATGCGTATATTATTGCCATAGTTATAAGTGATATGATTTATATGTCTCGCATCTAATTGGGCAGGGTCTCAGTTATTTAGATTTAATGGGGAAAAATCCTCAAAGGTAATGTCTCCCCCTGGAACTTTGTGATTATTTGTATCAAATCTAAATACACATATTTCCAAACCTATCTGACCTATAGCTCAGATTCTGTCATTATTAATTACTAAACCTTCACATTCTTGGAATAATTGCTCTCTCATAAGTTTTTGCCATGTGTAAGCAAGCCGTTTTTTACCCTCATACACTACATATGGAAGAATATCACCATAATCTCTTCTATCATTATTTCTAGTACCATCGTTAATTAAAAGGACAACAAGGTCTGCTCTACCATGTTTTGCTGTCGAATCTATATTTCAAACTTCCGGCCCTACAATTCACCCATTATTAAAGGGAAAGTAATAAGGCAATATAGCTGCCGTTATCAAGTTATAATCAGACTCCGTTAGTTCCTCATTGTTGTCTTGTTTTGTCCTAACCTTCTCAATATAGGCCTTTATATTCTTAAATTCAAAAACTGACCTCATTTTATAAATAAAAATTCTAAGTTTGTGATACTATCACTCATTTCTACATAAGAAATAATGCAACAAAACACAACAATCAGCTAATATATATATTAAAAGGATTATATTGGATAAGACCTATGGGATTTGAACCCATGTATTAATGATTAAAAGTCACACATTTTTCCAATTAAACTAAGGTCTCTACTTATATTTATATCTTGTGAAAATAGCTTATACTAGCCTCTAGATTCAGATATTTTATTGCAGGCCTGCATGTAGTAATATTTTATATGTCATAATCTAACTAAAGATAGGGTTAACTAAAACGAAAAAGTATACTATATTAATATATTTTGATAGTCATATAAAGGAGACTCCACAATATATTAATAATGTGTATGTTATCATACACATTCTACAGTATATTGAAAGTCACTAAATCAATTTTGCGGTTTATAAACCAAAAGATGCAAACTTACATATAGTAACATAATGCAAATTAAAAGCAAATAATTATTATTGGACTATATATTTATCCTCTGTTGTTTCATTTATTATTAAACTTAATTCATGCTTTAGCCAAACAACTTCCAGGTAAAGCAGAATGAGCTTTCAGGGCTTTTAATTCATAATATCAACCTATTAAGAATAATCTCTTTTTTTTGTTAGAATAAGAGGGGTATATCAAAAGATAACTTTTAAAAAGTTCTATGTCATCCATTGATTGTATAGATCACTTATAGTAACCGTTTTGACCTTTGTCAAAATATACATTACCACCAAAAATGTCTTTGAAAACAATAACATCAACTAATAATTTGTTAGTTACAGATATGGTTAATTGAGGTTGGTTATTTTTTATAGAATAGGTAATAGTACCATCTGCATCAAAAAACCCAGAAAACCATCCATTGTTTTTGGTAATTGCCATAGGGTATATAATTCTTATGTTTAGATTAGAACACATATGTTCCAATTGCTTAACTCTTGATGTATGTCTAACTTTACCATTAATTCTATTAATTAACTCTAGCATACCCTTTTTATTATGTAGTCTATATCTAAGAGCCTTTGCTCCAGATCTTACTTTGATAGATCCACCCAATTTTTGTTTAATAATAGCCAATGCATGTTCATCTTGTAATGACATAGTTATTTCACAACTAGGGTATCCTGATTTACTGAGTATAAGAGATCCATCTACATCAATAAGTCCTGCCAACCATTCATTTAAAGAGTCAACATTATTGGCGAAACCTTGTTTAAAGGATAATGGACGTGTAGTCTCTGAGGTTCCTACTAAGAAATTAAATCTTTTTGTTACCTGCTGATTGTCTTGTTTTGCCTCATGTTTATTGCGGAACATTAGAAACAATAAACACGATGGTGCAGCCATTGATAAAATTTTTACTTTATAGGGATATAGGTTTAGTACTAACAATGTGACTATTATACCACTTATATATAAAGTATTTACCAATGGATATTGAGAGTTCCAGCATATAGTCCATTTCAATAAATAAATTACTTTATCTACGGGCCATCACAGACCAAAAAATCAGAAAAGATGTTGATATAATATAGGATCACCACCACCAGCTACTTCAAAAAAAGATGTATTGAAGTTTCTGTCCGTTAATATCATAGTAATTCCACCGGCTAGCACAGGTAAAGATAACAGAAGTAATACAGCTGTTATAGCAACAGCTCACCCAAATAGTGCTAACTTATGTAATCTAATACCTGGGCATCTCATGTTAAGGATAGTAGATATGAAATTCATAGCCCCTAATAAGCTGCTTACTCCAGATAAATGTAAAGCAAATATAACTAAATCTACGCTGGGTCCACTATGGCTTTGTATTCCTGATAGGGGTGGATAGAGAGTTCAGCCTGTACCTGCTCCATTCTCTATACCATTAGCAAATAAAAATAATGCTATACTTGGTATTAATAGCCAAAAACTAATATTGTTTAACCTAGGAAATGCCATATCGGCTCCCCCTATTAACAATGGCAATAAAAAATTACCAAACCCTCCTATCATAGCTGGCATGACCATAAAAAATATCATAACAAGAGCATGAGCAGTTATTATACTATTATACAATTGATTATCTTCTATAAATTGAATTCCAGGTGCAGATAGCTCTAATCTGATTAATACAGAAAAGGCTGTACCTATTAAACCTGAGAGTAGAGCAAAAATAAGGTATAAGGTCCCAATATCTTTTGCATTTGATGATCAAAATCATCTTTCTGATCTTAATGTTATAACACTACGCCTTATGATTAGGTAATTTTTTTTATTTTTTTCATTTAC